AAGGGCTCGAACGTACGAATCGTTCGGCCCTAAGGTGCCAAAAAATCTAGATTTTTTGGGCGCAGCCCTATTCGCAAAGCTAATAGGGTGCAGCCAAAATATATTTTTTTTCCCAAAAAATCCCAGCACCAAAAAATTAAAAAACAGATAAGATCAAAAAGGCCATCATTGAGGCAAACAAAGCAATAGCTTCTGTTAAAGCGAAACCTAAAATGGCATAACCAAATAATTGCTTAGCCAATGATGGATTTCGCGCAACAGAATGAGGTTGGATAGGGGGTTATTTTCATATCGCCCTTTACAGCAATAAGAAGGTACCCATGATGCGCAACTCCCCCCCCTGATAGAACCGTACGTGATAGTTGCCCATCATACGGCTCCTCTTTTTTTATATCTTACGTTATTCCTTTACTTTTTTTTTTAGAAAATATTTGCGCTCTGAAGACCTTTGTACGCTTGGCAAGTGTAGCCAAAGAATAACGCGGCAGCAAGGGCGCAACATATATATTGCTGCGCCCCTTCTTAAACTTTTTCAGTTTTATGAGCTTTTAGTCTGGGCAGCATCGTTTTGTTTTCGCTCTGAGCTTGTGTCTTTGCTTTCAATATAGCGATAGCTTTTTTATACTTTGGATTCAGGGTTTGGGAGGTTTGGAGTCACGTTGGATCTTTTAGCGCTGATTTATTCAAATAAATATTACGAAGTATGAGTGATATAGCACAACCTTGTGGGGCTTCCGCTTCAGGCGGGGTTTCCTATTAAATTAATAAAAAAAAAAATATACCTGCGACCTGTGGCCTTTGCCTTACAATAACTTCAATATCCACTCAATAAACCGGATTTCTTACAAAAGAATGAAAACTAAGCGGTGCCGGTCGATTGTGTCATAACACTTTATAATGTAAATTCCAGTAACCACGAGATTGCCATCCAAGTTCTTTTCGATCTCTTTGAGTGCCGTTACCTCCGAATACATTTAAGGAATTGCGGCCTTCAAGAGTCATATGCATTGCCTTCGGTACAATATGATCTTTCGGTTTTTTTAACGCGCAGCGAAAAAGAAAAAATTTAGATTTTTTACGGGCTCTCTTAGGCTTTTTGGAACAATTCTAGGCTAATACCTTCCAGTGTTTTCATTGTCGGGTCCCATCCTCTTATCCGAGTTAGATTTCAGCTTATCTTAAGCTGCTATCAGTACGTTTAAGTCCGATATTATCTCTATCAGGTTCTTATACTTCCTATTAGGTTTACGCGTAAGATTGAATAATTTTGCCAGGCAAGCAGCACAAAAAACAGTATTTTTTTTTCGCTTTTTTCTGGTAAAAAGCCAGAACTACATTCCTCGCCAGAGAAAAAAGATAGACCTGCGGCCTTTTCTGTGGGAGGTTTTCTATTCATCCCCGAATGTATATCTCTGTTACCAGGATTACCATCCTTGTAGCTGTCATCTTTGTTGACCCGCTCAGCCTGTTCAGTGCTTTCTAAGCCTAACCGACGTTAGTCGGCGACCACAGGTCGTTCATTCCCCCCCCTAGGGGCTCCCTTTCACTGTCGATTCTCAGTATACTTAAGTAAGGGCGGCAACCTGTGATGAGAATAATCCCCCCTAGTTTATAAGAGCGGCTATTATCGAGATTCGTCCGCCTACACTTAAACAAGCCACTTCCCTAACTCCGCGGCATTGCCAGCTCCTCGTGAGTTGGCAGGAGTTGGATTACTGCCCAAGGCCCCGGCAGAACGCAAAGCGTCATCGGGTTTCAGATGCGAAGCTCCGCACATCGAAGAATTCCGATAGGGTGCTTTTCCCCCCCGGTCAGAACCACACGTGCAAGTTTCTTCGCATGTGGCTCGTTCATGGCAAAATTTTTCAGCTTTTGCGGCTTCTTGCCGTATAAGCACTACTAGTCCTCTTTGTACAGGGACACAGGGCTATTATGCGATTCCATCCCTCCTCTTCCGCGTGCACCTTATAACTATGGTATTTGCAGTATAGTGTGATCTACTTTTTAGATTTGGCTATGGCTACTTTAACAAGAGCCCTTTGGTCTTTGGGTCTTAAGTGATGTAGTGCAAGCTGGTTTGTGCTACTGCACAAGTCGGATTCATCCGTGTATTGTGAGTAATCTGCCCGGCTGTAGCCACGCTTCACCCTATAATAAGGTTCTTTGAGTGTAGTTATCTCACTAAGTAAAGCGGGGGCTTTGATTTTATGTGAAACTTTTTTATATTTTTTAGAGAAGTGAGTAGTATAGTGACGCTACCTTCTGCCCCTTTTTCGTGATTTGTAGGTTTGGACCAAATTTGTAGAAAGCAGCCTCGGCCGGCTGTAGGCTATGCTATCTGGCTAAAGTTAGAGCGCAGGAGGCGCCACCGGTCTGCTGCGCCTTTTATTGGCGTTAGTTCTAGTAGTTGTTTTCGCTGATTTCTGTTATTCTTTACAGACGCGGGCATGCCCGCGTCTGTAAGGGGTAGCACATTACCATTTACAGCCCTTTCCTTAAAATTTTTCACGTTACGGGCATTGTCGCATGCACGACTTGCTTTGCCCAGTGTATCCTTCGGAGTACTTATGGCTGATCTGTCACCCATTTCTTTTTAGTTTATATTTTGGTTTTTTGGCTGGCATGTACCCAAGTGTTAACCTTAAAGGGTCCATTGGGGTGATCCCTCGCTTTCATGTCTGGGTGCTTGCTCGTGGTTTAGGTTAGTGAGCGGTTTTTCATGCTTCTTGCAGTTTCCCCCGGAGGGTTGTTCGCACCAAGAATTTAGTTGGGCCTTGGAGCCTTCCGGGCCACCTTTGTTGGAAGGGGTAACGCTTGACCCTGACGCACTCGTGATAACCGTGCCACGAAACTTGACCAGGCCCCATGCTATGGTTCCCTGCGGTCTGTTTCCGCTACGGGTTAGGGGACCGCCCAGGCGATAATCTATTAACCTTCGCTGATCCAAACGCGCTCTAGCGAGGCGCACACTAAATACGTTTCCAATACCTACAGCAGCTCCCGCTAAAGCAATGGTAGCTGCTCCTGCTCCAATGTTAACCTAAGCCACTCTATTGCTGATGCAGCTCGGCTTCCGAACCGTACGTGAGCCTACGGCCTCATACGGCTCTTCTCATAATGTTTGTATTTTTGAGAGTTTTGGCCATGTAAAAGAAAATTTTAGCAATTGAAAGTTTGCATAAATGTCCTGCTTGCCCTCCGCTTTTTCTAAGAGTAATATGATCCACTTCTAAAAGAACCCTGACATCCATATTCTTCCTTTTACTTTTAAAAGCCTAAGCTCATGTCGACTTAGAAAGCTTTGGCAGTCTTACATCTAACTAAGTACATTGTATCACCATTGAATGGTTACCAAAAAAATATATATATTTTTTTTTACTTTTTTTTTTGCAACTGGGTTCGGGTGGTGAACCAAGCGCATGTCTTATGAAATAGCTTAACCAAGAATAAAAAAAGATTTTTTTTATTTGATCACTGAACAAAAGTCGAAGGGATGCGATGCACGGATTGTGCACCTTCATTCAACTGCAATGTTCGCGCTATCTTCAATCTTGGTTCTTTGGTGGTGAGTATTGTTCATCCTGTTTACAGTCTGCTTTTGTTCAACATACCTATCAATATGGCCTGTGTTCCAGCCGTTAGCCTCTTTTGGAGTGCTTGCGTTTTGTTTTCCATGGTTATTTTGCTGCGAAGCCTTCTAGATCCTGGATTCTAATCTGAACACAAGCCCTTCGGCCTTTGGCCGGAGCATAGCGTGTCCAGGCCGCAGGTAAAAAAAATAGATTTTTTATTGAAAAAATATAACTTAAAAAAAATATATATATTTTTTACCCGGAACACCCAGTTTTTTTTGAAGTTATGAGTCTCCAAGTGGGCATATCACAATAATTTATCACCGCGCTTTCGCTTTTTGGAGAATCCTGCTACCAATGAACATGTGGCCTGGCTAGCCTACCCTACGATCATTTGTTTGGAGTTCAAGGTAGTTACCCCGTTCCCGAGTCGAATTATTACAAAAACCTAAGAGACGAGCAATACTACAGGAGGTGGAACACGCACATAGAACGTAGTGAAAGCAACTACTTTCCTGGCCTTTTTTACTGTATTCCTAGAATGCCTATGATTAGAAATCAAGCTAATCATACTCGTCCTCATTGACTTGTGGTCTAGCCCCCAGTAAGGGTTCAGCATACCGAAGGTGATCGGGCACCGAAGCTTTAACTCGTTAACTAAAGTGTTCCTCTCGGTTTTCTTCCTGCGACCATTCTGCTATGAATTCCGGGGTTGCCATTCCCATATAATGATCGAGAGTTTGCGGGACATTACCGCGCAACAGGAATTACACCTGCATCCGACAAGAGTTAGAATACTAAGTTCCGGCCAAAAAAAAAATATATATTTTTTTTTAAGTATTTTTAGGTTTGTGGGCCAACGGGTCGCACTAATTTTGCACCTTCTAGCATAACAATTTAATTTTTGTTTCTGTCAAAACAATGACCATTCAAGGGCTGATCAATCGAAATGAGGCCAACCCAACCATTTAGCCAAGTGATGTCATATTCATTTCATGTGGTTAGAACACAAATGAAGGCTTAAAAACGTGTTCTATTTACACAATCTCGACTAATAGAACAAGCCAGAAGAAACTGGAGTCGTATGGCTGAGAGTTGCGCTTCATACTCAGTTTCATGAGGAATGCAATTACTATGTAATTGCGGGCGTAGCAAAAATATATTTTTTTTCGGCCTTTTATCACGTTTATGTAATCTTTTATAAGACAAGTAAAATAGCCCCGGGTTCGCTTTCGAGTTTATCTGATCCTTCTTTCCTTAAAAAAGAAAATCCGTGTAATAAATTGATCCAAAGTTAGTTATTGTTGTTTTTTATAGAAAGAAAGTATCTTTACCCACAAACTTGGCTGGTTTTTATAATAAAACTGGAAAGGATTGGCACTTGTTGTTATCTTCCTAGATGTGATAAACTTGCTGTTAAATGCTAAGGAGGGCTTCTTACATTAGCATTAGAAAATGGTGAAACCGGGCCTGTACCCCGGGATTTCACTATATTGCATTGTCAAGTAATTGAAAATGAATAACTTTATGATGATATTTAAACACGGCGTTTTTTAGGGGGTCGGCATCCATTATGTGGGGTTGGGGTTACATCTCTAATTTTGGTAATAATAAGACCTCCTAATCGTAAACCACGTAGCGACGATTCCTTTCCATAACCTAACCCTTTTATTTCAACTTCAACCGACTTAATTCCCAGTTGAATAGCAGTTCGGGCAGCATTTTCTGCAGTTGCTTGAGCAGCATAATTGGTTGAGCGACGAGATCCCTTGAACCCCAATGAACCTGAGGAGGACCAAGTTTTTGTATCTCCTTTATGATCTGTTATAGTAATAATGGTATTACTTAAAGTTGATCGAATATATGCAATACCGTGCTTTTTTTTCTTCTGCATGAGTTTTTTTTGAATGTTTAGATTTTGTTTGATATCATCGATCGGGTTTTTTTATAATCCATCTTATCTGTTTACTAATTAAAAATAAATTTTGTGGAAAAAATTTGTACAAAATAATCCATTAAACAAAAGAGAACGCCGCAGCTTTTGGTTCTCTGGGTGAGAGATTCTATTATCCGAGCCCGCCCTGCCAAAAAGCAATTACAGTGCAAGAATAAATAAAAAATATACGATGACTCAAAAAAAAAATATATATATATAGATTTACTGCGCCCTTTGACTTGTTGCGCCTATATGCCAACCAATAGGAGCCGGCCTTACCAATCAATGATGTTTTTACGAAGGAAAAGCCAATAACAAAATGTGTAATGAAATTTAAATTTCATTACACATCGCTTCGCGCCTTCATCATTTATTATAAATAATAAAAAAAAACTTACAGTCTGCGGCCTGAATCAACTTCGTCGATTGATCGAAACGTTTTTGAATTTACGACAAGTCTTAGCATTAGTATGAGTTCGTTGACCACGTAAGGGCAATCCCGCATTATGGCGAAACCCGCGATAACAACCAATACTCATCAATTGTTTAATATCCCTCTGAATTACTCTTGCTAATTCTAAATCAACTAAATAATTTTGACTTATTATTTTGATAATTCGGTCAATTTGATACTTAGTTAACTTATTGACTTTGATGTTATTATTAAAACCTAATTGAGCACACACTTGAATTGCTTTTTTAAGGCCAAGTCCAAAGATTCGAGTTAAAGCAATTTCTACTTGTTCATTCGGCACTAAATTAGTTCCTAAAATATATGACATGATTTATTTTTTTTTTCCTTGTTTTTTATGTAGAATTTCGTTTCGATATTGTATACCTTTTCCTTTATAAACTTCGGGAGGTTTACAACTTTTGATGCTGGCAGCAAATTGAGTTACTTTTTGATGATTTATTCCAGTACAACAAATGATATTAGGCTTAAAGCAAAAAACGCGAACTGCAGACGTGACTTGAAGTCGAATCTCATGACTAAAGCCTAATTTTAGATATAAAATAGAGCCTTGTGGATTAGTACTGGCTTTGTACCCAACTCCAATTATTTCCAAAAAACAAAATAATTTGGCTTCCATAAACTTGACTTAATTTTTTTTTATAAACTTGGCATAGAATCTCGCCATCGGTTTTTTGTACTTCACGATCACATAGCAAAGCCCACTTTGAAGTGGATAAGATTCTTTATTATACTAAGCCCTAAACGAGTTGTTGATGAAGAAATTAGAGACTTCGGTTCAGAGATTTTTTTTATTTTTTTAAAAGAAATTTAATAAAAAAAATGACATTTTAAAACGATTCTCAACCTTCTGTTTGCTTCCCTACAAAATCTGTTAATAGAAAACTCGCATTGTACAAAATCATAAGAAAATCCCGATAAAGAAGCAAAACGAAAACACCAAAGACACCTTGATGCTGACAAAAGCAAGCGTTTTATTCTCTTGTTTATTTTTTTGAATAATTAAAATAGGTAGGTCCTCAGAACTATACATGAAAGCTTCCGCTTCATAAAGCTCAAGTTGATTATCAGAGGTGCTATCGTCGGGCGTCCGCGGGCGCTCTCAGGGCATTTTTGGTTCATTCGCAAATCTAGTATTACTTCGCGTGATTTGCTGATGGCAAGTAGCATGCAAAGGTTAGATGTTAAAAGCATCCCAGCCGCGACCTTTTGATCAAGGTGCAGATTCACCAGTTACCTATTGTATAGTCATTCTTTTTATAGACTACACGCTAGTAATCACACTTACGGTAGACTATGGAGATATTATATTTATAAGTATTTTGCAGCGCTTCTAATAAGAGCTCTGGCCTTCGTTTGGGTATAGGTTGAACTCTTATTTCATGGGATTTGACCATTACGCGTTTGAAAGTTCTTATGTTAAAAAAGCTCATTAAGGTGACGGAGGCGGTAGAATATATTTTATTAGTAAACGCGGGCGGATAGATATTTTCTTGTACGCTCATTTAAGCATGCTGCACGAAACATGAGTTCCTTGCCTGCTTATTGCAGCGGATGAGATTTGCGCGTAACCTAATCAAAATCTTGTATAATTCTAGCAATGGAGTTGTTCCACGCCATCAACTCGCGCACCTTAGTACGCAGAGAGTAGCCACATGGTTAAGTAGGATTGTAATACAATAATGGTTTACGCCCGGCGAGATTTTCTTGAACTTAGGGCGAAGCCCGTGGTTTCAATATCCTTCATTTCAATTTTAAAGGACCTTGCTTTTTCTTTACTATTTTGGTTTTGATTTTTTTGGAAACAGGACCGCATTCTTCTTGTTATAATGGCAATTTTATAACTTCAGTTAGGAAGATCGGGGCAACCGTCCTCTACATAATTTTTTACGTGGTTTAGCTTAGGAGGGGCTTTCGCGCATTCTAGTATAACCGCTTTAAGACTGCTAATTCATTAGGAGTGGGGCATGTTGCAACCTTATGGTAACAAAGCCCAGCAAGTACGTCTTGGGTTTAGGGCGCATACATAGCGCAGCACACCGGTCGAGTTCGTTCAGTATTCAGAAACCAAAGAGCGCACAGCGCTATAAAAAATTAAACCAAAAAACATAAAGCAAAAAAAAACTATTTCAAGCAAAAAATATTTTTTTCTGCTGCACCCTATGGGTACTCGCAAAGCTAACCTTTATTCCATCGACTACCAACACGATTTGTTTATGCCTATTAAAGAACCTTTAGATGCTAATTCACGAGAAACTATACGAGAAAAGCGAAATAACTTATATACGGAACGAGGGCGACCTGTGAAAATACATCGGTTTCTTACTCGTGTTCTGGAACTATTTCTTGGCAACTTAGACGACTTTAAAAAATATTCATAACGTATTTGATTAGGGAGGTTTTTATGTCGAGAAATAGCTTTACATTGCATTCGCTCTAATTCATATTTAGCCACAAGTAATCTACGTGTATGATCTCGTATAATTTGATTTGACATATGACTAAACCTCTTTTTGCAAAAAACCACTCCACAAAATGAAAGCCTCATCTTGTGTTTTAGCTGAAGTAACAATAGTTACATTAAACCCTTGAATATGTTCAAAAATCTCGAAATGATTTTGTATTTCCGGAAATAATCGTAACAACGACGTTGGCATTGATAATTGAATGGAGCTTTTTTGTACTTTAACTGGGTAATCGTAAAAAGATATTATCGTAATAAGTTTTTCCAAGAAATTATACATGGTATGCCCTCGTAGAGTGCTTTGTGCTAGGTAAGTGACATATCCTGTGTCTTTTTTCGACTCTTGATTCAATCTAAATTTATTAAATCGAAACGACTTTCCTGCCGAATCTCTGCTTCGTGTCCGTATGAATTTTTGACCACAAACAATCTCCATAGCTAATTTTACATGTTTTATCAAATTAGAGGGTGCCTTTGGAACTATTATTATTTCACATAATCTGGGAACTTCCATAATGTTGCCATAATTCAATTTTAACAACAAATCTTGACGTAATAAATTTTCATAATGAAAACGGAGTCTATTTGGAGTGAACATAAGTTGGCTGCTTTTTTTTTTATTTTAGGTAAAAACGAATATAAGCACTGTCCCCTATCTGATTTATAAATAGCGGGCTGTTATGCCTTCCTTTTACATAATAAAAAGAAAAGCGTAAGAGAACGTAGTAGCAAGCTCTTGATTAGCTTCGCGCCCCAAGAAAGCGAAAAAAATGTTTTTTAACTTTTCGCAGCAAATATTTTAGGAAGCCTTAGCGCTTCACTCGGGGGTCTTCGACCTCAACGCCATGCGCTTTATTATATTTATTCGGGGAAAGTTCAGAAAAAAAATTTATTTTTTTCCTCCTTTAGCCACTTGCTAAGGAGCCAAGCCTAACAAAGTCCATGAAAACAAGAAAAGTACTGTGTGGGACAAAACTCCGCTACGCAATTTAATCTATTACATGGTTCACCTAGAAGGCTGCGAACAAAATAATCGTCTTGGACTCGAGGCCTTCGGCCTCAAGGCATTTTATTCTGTTTCGTGGGCTAAAATTACTTTATTCGCATTGCAAATAAATTGTAAGTCGCGCCGTTCCTTCATTCCAAAAGGCGCAGCAAAGAGCGTTATATAGATATTTATTTATTTTTTTAGGCTTTTCTTTTAACCTTTGGGCTATATTTATTGGGGTCAAAGACCATGAATTATTTATAATAATAAATTTTTTACTCGTTTTACGGTTTCAACACTTCTATCGTCTCGACTGCTTGTTCGTTTTCAGGCCGATAGAGGCCATAAGTTTACAAAGATTCCTGGTCTTTACCCACTTTCTTTGTTTTGTTCTGCGTTTTTTGGCCCCGCTTTTTATTTATTAACTAATTAAAACCATTGAACAAACTTGGTTAACAAACATAGTTTATGCGCTGCTAATGTGGCAGCTTGTTGCGCATTTGACAAACTCACACCATCCATTTCAAATAAGATTTGTCCCTCTACCACACGAGCAATCCAACCTGTAGAATTCCCTTTTCCTTTTCCCATTCTGACTTCAGTGGGTTTACTAGTAATAGGAATATCTGCGAAAACTCTTACCCATATTTGACCATTTCTTCGAAATTCTCTGCTTATAGCACGACGCGCTGCTTCAATTGCTTGATATGAGATACGACCAGCTTCACAACTTTTCATGCCATATTTTCCAAAACAAAGTTGTGTACCGTCTGCTTTGCAACCCTTAAATCTGCCTTTTTGATATTTACGAAATTTTGTACGTTTTGGATATAGCACAACTTGTCCCTTTTTTTGTGTTAAAAATATGAAACCCACACTTTGACACCTAAAATCCCATAAGGAGTAGATGCTTGTGCTTTCGCATAATCGATTTGATTGGAAAATACATGTAAAGAGGTTTCACCGTACTTTCTGCATTCAGTTTTAGCTATTTCTGCGCTATTTAATCGGCCTGAACAACAAATACGGATTCCTTTAACATATTGGCATTTTTCAATCTCTTGAAATGTAGATCTACAAATTTGTCGAAATGATTTTTTTTGTTCTAGTTTCCAAGATATTTCTTGAGCAATTAAAGAAGCACTTTGATAAACAGAAGCTATTTTGACTGGCCTAATTAAGGTATTAGTTTTTGTTTGATTAGATAAAAAAAATTGCATTTTTTTCCAATAATAATAACGACTGAACAAAGAGTGAACTTTCCTCCATTCAACATCTCTTAAAATAAAGGGAGCACCAAAATCCAATATAGACCAGGGTTGACGAATCGGCTCTGTGTTTTTTATTATGTAATTATTAGCTAATGGCATGCTTTGTTCGCGATGGATTTGAAAACGAAGCCAACAAAGGCTCTGTTTGCGCAAGCAGTGGAGGGCATTTTGGTGTGGGAACGTTAGTGCCCGAACAAAGCTAGGGAGCGCCGTGCGCAAAGCTAAAAGCTCTTCCGCGCTACGCATCTCTGTCCTTCTGGAATTAATATCTTTAGAGAAAAGCCAAACTGAATAAGCCGTTTGGATGTTCGGAGAAATTTCGGGTCTATTTTTTCTTGCAAAGCCCACTTCATTCGCCAAGCGGGTTAAGTGGGTAGAACCCCGTAAGGCTTCCACAAAGGAGCCTTGCGCGGTTTTGTCCATATAGGTTAAGCCTTCTTTTTTCGAACAAATGCTTTTATTTAACAGAATAGAACGCATTCTTTTTTTTAAGCTGTCCTCTTTCTTTTTTGCTTTCTTTGTAATATATTTTTTAATTATGCTCCGTGCTGTTAAATTAGAAACTATGTTAACAATAGGATCAAATTGAATTCGGTTCTTTGAATAAAAGAAGTATTGCATGACCAAATGATTTAAAGGAGCACGCACAGCTGCGAAAATGGTCTGTGGAAATACATCGCTAATTTGACGCAGAGAGCCAAAACAAGAAAACGCATAGCTTTTTTCTGACATTTTTCTGTCATCATTCTCCAAAAGGGCATCGTTCCTCAAAAAAGTAGAGTTTTTGGAGGCCATCCAACCGCTGATTCGAAGTAATTGATCGATTTCGTGCATTGATGGTAACCTATCATCGTATCCATAGCGCGGAATCTTGATTTCGTTTCGCTGTATCTTTGTAGCGTCGTTAATACGCCTAATCAGCTTGACCGATTGTATTGCCCCAAGGCCTGTGTGTCTTGATCGGCTAAGTCGATCCAAAAAAAATACGTGAATGAATGTCCTTTTAGGAAAATGATGAATAATAAACTTACCGAGACGAAAGCCAAACGTTTTTCCCGTAGGTGGACGTATTAAATCAAAGTAATCTCTAAAATTTACATCTTGATACAACAATTTTCCATAATAATAATCACTAAACCAACTTGAATCTGAACTACGATTCAGATTCAGTCTGACTGAAATCGGATTTATTTTTTGCGCCATAGTTCACTATCGTACCTTTTTTTTTTGTTTTATTTTTGTTTTTGAGGGCGAAGCTCTCTTCCCAGAGGAAGAAGGTTTCCGTGTAGAAGCAAACTCTCCAAATTTATGACCAACCATTTCTTCAGTAATTTTTAAACCAACAGAACCTTTTCCGTTATAAATTTGTGCATAGCAACCGACAAATTGAGGCAAAATACAAGATCTACGTGACCAAATTTTCCATCTGATCTTTTTTTGCTTGAACAAGCAAGCATCCACAAAAGGGCCTTTCCATACAGATCGTGTCATAAACTAATTTCTGCGTTTTCTTACTACTGTTCTAAATCCACCTTTGGCGGGCTTTCCCCAAGGTGATACCGAAGGTCTACCTCCTTTTGTGCGTCCTTCACCTCCTCCATGAGGATGATCCACCGGATTCATAGCAACACCCCGAACAATGGGACGTCTGCCTAACCATCGGCTTTGTCCTGCTTTGTCAAGCTTACGTTTACCATGATGAAGATTGGACACTATACCGACAGTAGCTCGGCATCGGGAATCTATGAGTTTGTCAACACCCGAAGGTAATCGCACAATACATTGTGGTGTATTTTCGAATTTCTTAATTATTTGAGCAAAGGTCCCTGCAGCTCGAATCAACTTTGCGCCTTGACCTGGATTCCATTCAATATTATGTATCCATGTGCCTATAGGTATATTAGCCAATGATACGCAATTTCCTACCATTTGATAATATGAATCAAGTATGTTTTTATTCTCATTTGAAGCGTAGTCCCCCTCAGGGCGTAGCCAAGAAGCAGCCTGACTACGCTGCACGGGCTCTTCCACCCTACTTTGGCCTTTATTTGTTGTGTGAACAAAGTGGTTTTGGAACCGAAGGTCGTTATGGGCTAGCAAATTATGGGAAGATTGATGTTGGTCGAACGAAGTCGAAGGTTTAGACCAATCACAATTCATTACCGTCTTGCCAGCTTCTAACTGATCACTAGCTAATATATAAGTAAAAGGTGCACGATCTACTTTGCCCGCTTCAACTATTGGTCCTTTCTTGCTATGCTTAGGTTTAAAAGAAAAAAATATATTGGTTCTCCAAGAAAGCGCTTTGCGTTCGATTCTTTGCACCCCGCTATGCGTTTTCCATTTCTCGCTTTCATTTCTATAAAACGTATTATGTCCTCCGAAGTTTTTCATTCGCAAAGCAAAGAAAGCGGGCTTTGCCCCGGCTAAAGCTATCCTAGGTAAATCAAGAAAGCTACCGAAAGGGCCTAAAATTGCAGCCTCTCTCTTTGTCTTTAAAGAAAAAAGGGCAGAGAAAAAAACGTAATTTCTTCTCTGGGCTTTCTTGAACAGAGAAGAAAACGAAAATAAGAGGCCGAAAAAAAAAAGATTTTTTTCTCTCCGACCAAGAAAACGCTTGGCGTTTTCTTCTGTTTGACTATTGGCTGCCTCCGCTTGTTTTATTGCTTTAAGCCATCGTACTAAAGCAATCCAAGAAGAACGATTAGGATCATAGTCGATTCTTTGTACAAGGCCAATAGACGAAGTGCTCCGTTGAAAATCAATTTTTCGATGCAATCGCTTTGATCCACCTCCTCGATGAAAAACGGTAATACGCCCTGATGAATTTCTGCCAGCAGACTTTTTTTTTAAACGAAAAGTTAATTGTTTTAGTGTCATGGTGTATTTGCCTTTTTTATTTGTATTAATGTCTCATTTATGATGATTGATCGCCTGCAGCAAGGTTTGCTATCATCTTATAATAAGATGAATTGAACTGCGAGTAGATCATAGAGTTGCTGCGCCCTTCTCGCGCTTTTTTTTAACTCCTTTCTATGTATTCTTATTTTAGATTGTTTCCTGTATATAAGATCTTTTTTTTAAGCGATTCAATCTTGTGTGTGTCAAGTAGGTGCTCTAAGCTTGCATTCTTAAAAGATTTAATAACGATGCATTTTAGTTAGTCGTTACATAATTAAATTAGTGCTTTTTTTATGGCATTACGTAGAAATGCCATAATCCTGATGGGCCGCGGGCGCTTTCATCGTTCCACCCGGCCCTGTCATTCACTATACTAAGGGTAAAGCAGACAGCAGAATGAAATATATATATATTTTTTTTTACTGCGCTCTGTGACCTCTGCAAGCTTATTTTTTCTACCTACTAAAAAAGCATGAAGGAAAAAAGCGCCAAGGCACCCTCTGCCTTTGTGCCCTTTGTTCGCAAAACGAACAAAAAAGTGCGTAGCTCCGGAGAAGAAAAGCCTTAAAATAGCGCATTCCGTAGCAATTCGCTATGTATATACTTCTCCGCAAGCTATGTTAATGAGTCATCATAGATGATTCAGCGACGTTCTGAGTTTCGCGAAAAAAATATTTTTTAGCTCAATAAAGTTAGGGTCCTACCTGTGAAATAGTAATTCTATCTATCTACCTCTCCAAAAACAATATCTTGAGTACCAATTATGGTAACAACATCTGATAGCATGTGATGTTTGGACATAAAATCAAGCCCTTGTAGATGAGCAAAACCAGGTGCTCTTATTTTACAACGATAAGGACGATTGGTTCCATTACTGACTAAAAACACACCAAATTCTCCCTTAGGTGCTTCTACTGCAGTATAGGTAGAAGAAGCTGGTACAGAAAAACCTTCTGTATAAAGTTTAAAATGGTGAATTAAAGATTCCATGGATTGTTTCATTTGGGATCGTGAAGGGGGACATAGCTTACGATCATCCGCTTTAATCATGCCACTAGGCATTTGATTAAGACATTGCATAATGATTCGAATACTTTGTCGCATCTCTTCAATACGAATACAATAACGGTCATAACAATCTCCTCTGCTACCTACGGGTACATCGAAAATTAATTGGTGATAAACATCGTAAGGTGCTGATTTTCGCAAATCCCAGCATACTCCTGAGCCTCTTAACATTACACCACTGAATCCCCAATCCAAAGCTTGCTGTGCAGTAACAGTACCAATATCAACTAATCGTTGTTTCCAGATACGATTGTTGGTTAACATTTCTTCTATTTCGTCAATACGAGAAGCAAATTGTTGTGTAAATAGAAAAATATCTTCACTTAAGCCCAAAGGCATGTCTTGTGCAACTCCGCCTGGTCGTATGTAACTGGCATGCATCCTGGCTCCTGAAACTCTTTCATAGAATTCTAAAAGTTTTTCTCGCTCTTCAAAGGCCCACAGGAACGGAGTTAATGCCCCCACATCCATAGCATGAGTAGTTAAAGCAAGTAAATGATTTAAAATTCGAGTTATTTCACAAAATAACACTCGTATATACTGAGCTCGTAATGGTACCTCACAATTACAAAGTTTCTCTACAGCTAAAGAATAAGCATGTTCTTGGGCCATCATAGAAACATAAATAGAGTCAAAATTTAATTGATGCCAGCTATGCTGTACACATTCACTCGCATTACATAATAAAGTGCTCCCCGAACCGTGTGAGATGGTCACCCATCACACGGCTCTCTAACTTGAGTTACCCTTAGATTTTAGATAAGCAAACCAGGAGCGTCATACATAATGGTTGAGTTTTGAAGAAGTATTTTCGCCTTTGGGTGATGAAGCTCTAGTTTGAATAAAGCGTCTGCCTGGTTTATGCGCTAGCGAACGAACCAAATATTAACGGACTTCCTTCGTTTCTTAAAAGTAGCGCATTCTGGCTTAATTTCTGAAGAGTCTGGAGTAGGCTGGTCTTCTCCGAACTGCTCAAGTGCGCGGCGTCAGTCCGCCGACTTAGGCCTCTTTCCTTTTGCTTTACAGCAGTATTTCTTTTTTTTGTTTACATGGTTCTTGAAGTAAAGGCTAGGCAGGTACTACGAGCCCTCTGTCCCACGCATCTCTATTTAGAAAAATGTATGGTTCACCGGTTCCACCGAATGCTCCTATCTTTTTATAAGATTGTGTGAGTGTGTAGTTATGCTTCAGATGCTTTGCTATATTCATATTGAATCCTAGTTTCTGTTTTTATTTCCGGTGTACTCGCTTTAGATCTTTAACACACAAAGAAAAACGTTGTGAAAGAAGACTGCACTCAGAAAACTAAAAGCCAGCAAAAAAAAATATTTTGCCTTACTTTGTTATCGTGCCAAGGGAAGCTTATTTTCCTTCTAGCCCAGCGCGCCCAGGTGATCATTCTGCTGGCATCTCTCATTCATGATACTTTCCATTTAACTAACACTCAAGGATGCAATTGAAGATACGGCCAAGGGTTGGCTATTCCCAGTTATCTCCTTTTATGACATGCTGTTATCGTCGCCATATTCTATATGTTGATTAGTCGTATTTGTTTTGCTGCGGGTTTCTGCAGCACCTCCAGAATAGAGGAGTTCATTCGGTGACTTCGCGGTCGCCCTCTAAACGATCAAAATAAGGTAAAGCTTGAAGATAAGTTTTATACTCGATTAATTTTTCTGTGCCTCTAGTCGGGTAGGCGCCGATCTTTTGGCCGGAACCCCCCTAAGAACCGTACGTGCAAGTCTCCTCGCATACGGCTCGCGCCATTTATTACAGGTGGCCTAAGATTTAATAAAAAAGGTCTGAAGCCTGCAAAAAAAAAAATATATATATGCTATGCTCTGCAGCCGTTTTGGTAGCTTGGAAATGTGCATGCGCAAATTTGAGACTGCTTTTTTTTCCAGTTCATGGAATTCTATGAAGTTTAGGCAGCGCTATCTGTCGTATCCTTAATCCGCGGTCTTGTTCTGCGTTTCAACCACAGTGGGGTCCTACGAGCTACCTATTTTTACTTTTTTTTTTAGTTTTGATTTGAATTTTTCCACTTCCGTTAAATGACCCGGCCTCCCTGGCTTGACCTTCCGGTTATGCTCCTGCAACTCTACCGGTTCCTTCCTTCGGTTTCCTTGTCGCTAGAATTTTCCTGTATGCTTTTGACGCAAGCTTTATCCTTTATGACTCGTGTCTTTGCTAGATAGTATTTGCCAGTAGTGCCGTCCTACCTGACCTAAGGTTTTGGCTTGTACCTTGTGGTTAGCCTACCCATTGTAAGAACAATAAATTGGCGGTTGAAATGGGACCTCAGGCCGGTTACACGTTCCGCTGTGCCGAGATGCGGAGGGGCTGGTCGTAATAATCACCCTGCGGGAATACGCGTGCGCCCTTGACGGGTACTCCAGGACCCGCCGACGCGTTCTTGTCTCCAAGAAAGCCCAGTGGTAAGTCAACCACAGTGGGGGACTCGGCGTCCCCCTATTCATCTCTGTTGAGACCTCTAGTGTGGATAATGAGGCCACCTTCACGACCTTCTCCCTCCTTTCCCTTGAGCGATTTGCCTCACTTGAGTTGCCCGACAAAACGCCTTTTGCCCGGTGCTTATGACGCGGGAGTTGCCTCCACGCGCCACCCGTGGTAGGGAACAAGCAGGACATAGCTAGCGGCATAGGATATGCCGACTCGGCGTCAGCGGCTTCATGCCGCACTGAAGTAATCCAATATGCGGTTCCGCGCGTTCTACAACTTCTCCATTCATTTCTAATACTAATCGTAAAACACCATGAGCAGCAGGATGTTGAGGTCCAAAATTCAAAGTAAAATTTTTGATTTGTTTGGTTTTAGCCATATTTAATCATTTCTCTCTTTACAGAGCCTACAACCGGACTTGAACCGGAGACCTTTCCCTTACCATGGGAATGCTCTACCATCTGAGCTACGCAGGCCAATATATAACCACTTTTTGTATTACTAAGGAAAAATACCGTAATTTAAGCTGGCTTAACACTACGATGTTTCTGTTTCTTGGCTTGGCTGCTTCGCAGCCTGAAGGCCCATGAAACCGAAACATCGTAGCTTTACAAAGCAGAACACAAGAAGAGGAAATCCGAGGGCACTGCTGCCCGCAGCATGCATTAGGGCGCCAACTATCTACCCGAGCATAGAGCGCAGCCAAATATTTATCTTGCCAGCGTTAGAAGAACGCGTAGTGTCCTCCATCTTTACCTTTAACATGTTTTATTACAAATTATTCAGTTTGGTTTTCAGATTATTTTTTCTAAAGCCAAATTAAAGTGCAAAGCATAACGAGATCTCCTACAGCTATTATAAAGCGTAATTCATCCAAGCACTTATACTGCTTTTCTACAATATATCACTTGTTTATTTGGAGACGATCGGAGTTGAACCGACAGCTTCATGCTTGCAAAACATGCGCTCTACCAATTGAACTACGTCCCCTATAGAGAAAATGGGATTTGAACCCAGGATACAGTATTGTTGTATTTGTCAGGATGGGCGGGCCCTTTCATGTTTTCTCTTCCGGTTAGAACCACACGTGCTGCGCTTTGCGCCCACATACGACTTACGCAACCTATTAACCATGTTAACCCGCAGAAGTAATGTTTGACTTATTGGCTACTAGAAGATGTCCTATGTATATTGTGAGAAGTTAAGTGTAAGAAGCCTTCGGCCCTGCGGTCTGTTCGACACTTTTATAAGCTTATGCTTACTTGTTTTGCTAGGGTATCTTATTTTTATTATTAGATGTCCTTCTTTCAGTGGGAACTGCTATATTAAATAGCGCTATTTTTAAAGAGCAGAGCAAATAAGGCGCAGTAAATCTTTCTATCTCATCATAAGAGAGCTTCGCCCTTTTCACCGCTGGCTTCCCGCTATAATTGAACAACTCGGGGCGCTAATCCAATCCTTAACCTATGATATTTTATATAGAAAATTCTATATAGAAAATTTTTCGGTTCCGCCAACACCGATTAAGATCTTAGATTCTTTTTGACAAGGTCTTTGTATTAGTTCTTTGCACTATTCATCTGCATAGCATAATTTTTTTTTTTATTTTTTTATTCTAGCATTAGCTCAGTATGTAATCTTAACCATTATTATATTATCCTTAAAGTTTTACACCTCAGGATTACTTTTAACGCAGGTAGGATAGGGGCTACGCCCTGTAAAATTGAATCATATTATATCGCATGCTTTTTTGGCCATATTTTAATAAAAAAAAAATTTTTAACTGATTCAGTTACCAGTTCATAAAGAGAGATATATATCTCTCTTTCTAAACTGATTTTATAATAATTCATTTTTAAATTAGAAAATTACCGGGAAAAACGGGATTTGAACCCGCGACTTCTGGCGTGACAGACCAGCACTCTAACCAACTAAGCTATTTTCCCAAACATAATGAATCATCGTAGATGATTCATCGGGATCTTTCCATTCTACTGGCTACGTACCTTGGTAGAAACCCGGAAGTATCGTTCAGACAAAACCACAAGTCTAATGGCTGCGCGGCTCTCTGCTTTGCACTGAAAGGCACTTTTTTGCGGTTAGTTGACTTGTGGCCTTGCATGCGTTAGGACGATTACGCAGTAATAGCCAATAAGCCCGAAGCGCTTCGGCCTCTACTCGCTATGCCAGTGGAGCCATATGGAACCAGGGCACCTTTTAAATGTTCACAGTAAAAAAAAATATATATATATTTTTTCTCATGACCATCTTATATATAGTTCAGATTGTACCATAAACTAAGAAAACGCCATGCGTTTTCTGCTTTAGTTAGCCCAACAATAAGCAAAGCAAAAAAAGCGATAATATATATTACCGCTTTTTTGCTTTGCCACTTTCTTATGTTTTCTTCAACTGTGTTATTCTTTTTCGAAAATAATAAGCTCTCATTCGCCGTGCGAATAAAGCGGGCTTGCTTTTTTCCCTTTTTTTTATTATTGTAGTTTTATTATTATTAATTAAATTAGCAAATTTATTCATACGCTAGATTCAATTTATAATCATGGATAATAAAAACCCTTGGGTAATAACGGACTTGAACCGCTGACTCTCTCGGTGTAAACGAGGCGCTCTACCAACTGAGCTAATTACCCTAATATGCTAAATAATCAATTAAAAAAGAACACATCATTATTAGTTTATTTTTTATTAAAGGTGTTCACTTTTTACTAATTGTTTGATGTTTTATTTTATTGCACATTACTTAAATTGATCTTTCACAGCTAGGCTACCAAAGTGCTTCCTCCAGCCTATTAGTTAAATTAAAGCGGATAAAAGGCCGGACCCGGAAGTAAAAGCATAAGGCTTAAAAATAAAAAGCATAGCAAAAAAATATTTATTTTTTTTCTCTTTATTATCATTTTCTTTTCATATAGCATAAAGCATCAACAAAAGGTAGGTTGCGCTAATCTCTTTATTGATTGTATATAATTGAGTATACTATGTAATTAATATATAATGTCTTTTTTTTTCATTTTATTAGAAAGAGCGCGGGGGAAGCGAAGCATATTATTCAAAAGCTCTTTAACAAGAAGAAAAAGTAGGAAAACTACCTTCACCTTTCATTCGTTGTGTGAACTCTCCTAGCCGCTTTTTCGGGCTTCCCCCATCGCAAAAAGATCTATTCTATTATTTTTAGGCATTTACTGTACGGGAACAGACAGTCATTGTTCCGCGAAACGCTTTAATATTTTTCATCCGATAGAGTAAAAATATTAAACTACCAAACAAAACAAAAAAAATCAAACGCACGAAAACAAACTAATTTGGCAGCGCCCTGCTCGATTCGTTTGACGTCCCAGCATCCTTTCAGTTAATTTTATTAGAGAGCTGGTGCGGCCTTACGGGCTCTCTTGCCGTGGGCTGCACTTTGTTGGCTACGCCAACAAAGGCTCCGAGAGCTCAATAAAGTTAATGAATGACTTATTATGCCTACTTATCGAGGTTTATCCCATTTTGTTTACACAGCAATGAAAGGAATGCTAAAAGCTTGCAAAACGATAAAAGCAAAAAAACAGTTTTTTTGCTTTTATCGTTTTGCAAGCTTAGAAATTGCCGGGTTACTCCCAATCTAAAGCGCCCTTCTTCCATTCGTATAAAAATCCAATCGTCAAAATCAATAAAAATACTATCATAGACCAAAATCCAAACAAACCAATCTTGTTAAGAGAAACTGCCCAAGGAAATAAAAAGGTGACTTCCGGATCAAATATAATAAATAAAATAGAAACAAGATAAAATCGTATATCAAAACGACTTCTGGCATCATCAAAAGGATCAAAACCGCATTCGTAAGCTGACAATTTCTCTGGATAAACCAAATTAAAAGAAAAAGCAAATAGAAAGGAAACACCGATTAAGATCAAAGAAAATGGCAAACTTATTACTAAATAAACACAAATAGGTGCAAATTCCATAAACCAAGAACCACTTTTTTTTTTAGGAGAATAGTTCCAATGGTAGAACAATGGTCTCCAAAACCACAGGTTAAGGGTTCGAATCCCTTTTCTCCTGATTACACCAGCTAGAATTTGGTGGAGGGCGAAGCAATCATCGAAAATGATTGATTCATTTTAGAAGAAAGAAAAGACTGATGCAAACATCTATCTAAGCGCGAGCCCAAATAGTGAGCACAAAGCGCAGCATTACGGCAATACATAGTTAATCTGGGTCATCCAATTAAAAAGCAAATAGTGAGCAAAGATAACGCATACATAAATAATATCTGATAGTACAAATACAAAAGCGGGCTTCGCCCTTTTCCTACAAATAGTACATTAGAAGAAGAAGCCTTCTATATATTCAATTTTGTTAATGTTTTGTTGCGTTTTTGTTTTCTTTAAATCTACATGTTGTTAATGTGGGGATGGAGGGTTTTCGAGCTCCGCTCGTATGACGAAGCCCTACTAAGGGCGTAGCCAGAGGACGGAAGAAAAAAAATTGGCTGCGCCCTGGCCGCTTTCACCCTCCACCCAGAAGCACGGAAACAAAACCTGCGGCCTGAAAATTTTTTTTTAGTTTAATTTTTTTAAACTGAATGAGTTGCTAAGAAGCTCTGTGTAAATTTTTGACGAAAGGTAGCCAGTTGACTGTTAATCTGCTCAGTAATGTTTTTTTGTTGTACGATAGCAGAAAGTATATCTGAGTCTATAGACTTCAAAAGCTCATGTTCATATTGATTAATGCTCGAAATAGGAATTTGATCTAAATAACCTTTGACAGCTGCATAAATAACCACTATTTGTTTTTCAATAGGAATTGGGCTATATTGTGGTTGTTTAAGAACCTCTGTTAGCCTTGCTCCACGATTTAATAAATATTGAGTAGCAGCATCAAGGTCTGAACCGAATTGAGCAAAAGCGGCTACTTCACGATATTGCGCCAATTCTAGTTTTAAGCTACCGCATACCTGTTTCATAGCTTTCAACTGAGCCGCAGAACCTCGAGAGTAGGGTTCGCACCCATCTCTAGGCGCTAGCACAGGATATAGAACCCGGCTCCCTCTCAAAGAACCGCGCGCGATAGTCGCCTATCACACGGCTCCCTTCTCCTGAAACCTGTTACTTATAGACGAGGACAATTAAATCATCAATATTTTGTCCGTGTGTAGTTTTTTAGAATGTTAAGCACGCAAAGGGATTTGCTTCCCATTGAATGCTAGTTCATTATCCCGGAACTGTGCAGCATCACTCTCTTCCCTAGCGGTCTTATAGCCTTTGCTTAAGTCTTATGGCGTGAGCTTAAAGGCCGCCTTGATGGCTGTTTGTAATATCTGGTCTCTGGCGCTGATCATCGTAAGCGGTCTTGTCTCCTCGGGTTTTGTTGATTTTGGGATGTTCATTTGTTTCGCGGGGTATTTCCCCGCGCGCAGTTGTTCTGCGATGTGCTCGAATCATCTTCGATTAACGCGGATAAGAAGTTGATTTCCTCCCTGGAAGATCTCCCATTCGTCATCTCCTCCTTTTTTATGAATTTAGATTTGATGCGTTGGTACGCTGCTATGAGCGCATGTGGGTCCGTTATTATGTCGATGATTTTCCGATATTTTCCGTCGACGTTAGGTTTCAGTTCCCGAATTCGATCGGCTGCAGCCTCAACTCGGGCAGGAGAAGCAGGATTTTCCTGATTCTCAGTTCTATCCATCGCCGAACCAACGAGGTTCCCCCCTCGTAAGTTTTTGTGGTGGTTCCACCAGGACCGTACGAATCGCGGCCTTTCTTCATGAATAGGTCCGGATTCCCATCGGGAGTTCCCTCTAGGTATTTAACGATTTGTAGAGCCTTGGTTGACTCGTTCATCGCCGTGGAGTTCGTGTGTTTTCCGACGCAGGGTTCCCCTTTTCCTTCTTGTGTAGTAGAAGTACTCATGCTGCAGACGGCACATATCCCAAGTTCACGCAGGTAGAATCCCGGGTGTCTTCCCTCTGAGAGTAGGGCGACCATCATCGAGGTTTGTTTTCCTGAACTTCCGATAGTTAGTTTCTGACTTACCGGCTTTCAACCCAGTTAGAATCGAGTAAGGCAGATTACGCGCTGAGGGATCCTACGCAGAGCTTTCCAACTCCAGCGATCCCATGTAGATCTCACCCCGCTCACACGACTTACAGATAATCCTACGTTAATAGCAGGTCGAATTCCACGATAAAAAAGTTCTGTTTCCAAAAAGATTTGTCCATCTGTAATGGAAATAACATTGGTCGGAATATAAGCAGATACATCTCCAGCTTGTGTTTCAATTACAGGTAATGCAGTCAAGCTACCTGCACCAGTTTGGTCTGACATTTTAGCGGCTCTTTCTAATAAACGAGAATGTAAATAGAAAACATCTCCAGGGAACGCCTCACGACCTGGTGGTCGACGTAATAATAATGACATTTGTCGATATGCTACTGATTGCTTTGAAAGGTCATCATAAATGATTAATGCGTGCATTCCATTATCTCGAAAATATTCTCCCATAGCGCAACCTGAATATGGTGCCAGGAATTGCAAAGGAGCAGGATCCGAAGCAGTAGCTGCTACAATAATGCAATATTCTAAAGCACCCGCTTCTGACAGAATCTTAACTAATTGTGCCACGGTTGAACGTTTCTGTCCAATCGCTACATACACACAATACAATTTTTCACTATCCGAGGTGCCCTGTGTGTTGATTTGCTTCTGGTTCAATATGGTATCAATAGCGATAGCAGTTTTTCCAGTTTGTCTGTCTCCTATTATAAGTTCTCGTTGACCACGACCTATAGGAACCAGGCTATCTACTGCTTTTAATCCCGTTTGCATGGGTTCGTGCACAGATTTACGTGCAATAATCCCGGGAGCTTTAACTTCTACACGCTTTCGTTCTGCAGCGCTTAAAGCACCTTTTCCATCAATAGGTACTCCTAAGGCATCAACCACACGACCTAACAAGGCCTTTCCTACAGGAACATCCACAATAGATCCAGTGCGCTTGACAATGTCTCCTTCTTTAATAGCAGTATCACTACCAAATATAACAATTCCTACATTCTCATTTTCTAGATTTAAAGCCATTCCTTTCACACCGCTGGCAAATTCAACCATTTCTCCAGCTTGAATCTTGTTTAATCCATAAACACGTGCAATTCCATCTCCAACTGATACCACTCGACCGATCTCATCCACTTGCAATTTGGTGTAGTAATTGGTAATTCTTTGTTCTAATAATGTAGATAGTTCTGCTCCAGCTAACTTATTTCCAGCTAATTTGTTCATAAATTAATAAAACCTTCTACCAATAAATTAAATAATTCCACAATCTGAACCTTCAGATTGTGTCCAATTTATCATCTTAAATGATAAATCAAAACAGGAAGGGGGGAGGCATTCATTGGCCAAGCTCCTTCAAGCTAATAAAACATAAAAAGAAGAAGATAAAAGGCGAAATAGATAAAAAATTTTGGGGCATTTCTATATATTTTTTTTTTATTTTTCTTTTTTTTGTTAAGTTGATGAAGTAGCGGAAGCCCACTTTATTCTTTCGAATTTTCATCACCCGAGCGCGGCGTTTCCACAAAAGGTCAACACTCCCGCTGTTTTAGATCGAAAAGACCGAGTTTGGTTCAAACAAGCAAAGCGGATTATTCGGCGTGCCATAGAACTGAACCAAGCATGCAATTACTACGAAATTGGATATTATCAAGATGGCTGTAAACAAAAATTCTTTACTTTTTCCTCGATTTGTCACTATGCGAACTTTGTTCCCAAGGACTAGCAAAATCAAAATAGCGAAATTCTTGAGTCATCTCAATAGGTTCAGAAACCACACGTTTCTCTGAATCATCATAACGTACTTCCACATATCCACTTAAAGGAAAGTCTTTTCGTAATGGATGACCCTCAAAACCATAATCTGTTAATATACGGCGTAAATCAGGATGATTAGAAAAATAAACACCAAACATATCCCAAACTTCTCGCTCCCACCAGCCGGCTGACGGAAATATATTGACTGCCGAACAAATTGGAGTTATTTCGTCCACACTGGTTTGTACACGAATGCGTGAGTTATATTGAATACATAGAGTCAAGAATTCCATCGCAGAGCCGCAGTTTCCCTATGCATTCTCTTAATATAATAAAGTGCTCTCCGAACCGTGCAAGATAGTTACCCATCACACGGCTCTCCAACTCAAGTTCAACTAAGGTTGTTTGTAATCATATAGCTCTAAGCGTGGGCTTTCCCGGCGAAATAATATATTTTTTACGTACATAGAGCACCCGTGGCCTTTCATTATAGCAAAAACTAGCAGCATATATGGCTTCCAGAGGTGCTGCGCCCTTGTATTGCTTATCGTGGTAATTTTTGTAAGCGAATGAGTTATGCAATTCGAGCGGGCTTTGCCTTTCTTAGCCGCGGTGTATAATTCGTATATGTTTTAGCCAATGAAATACTACGTATGTAGCTTAAGCGCGGTGCGTTATACATTGGTTTTTAGAGTTTGCCAGATGCTAATAATTAACAGGGCAGAGTAGAATGAAGGTTAACGCGCACTACCAAATAGCTTTAAAGATACTGAAAGTGAGCAAAACAGGGTTTCGGTTTACTTAATTTATCATAAAACCGCCAGACGGTTTATCATTTTACACATATTGACAAGTAAGCTAAGCCCACCAGATTGATGGATTCTATATATTATCTAATTGCCGCCGTATTGTTGTTAAAACTTGCAGGTATATTCTGAATTGCGATTAGTAAGATATCCAAGGAAAGAAATTTTATTAATTTTGGTTCAGGTTATTAGGGTCTTATCCAGATTAAACCTAAGCTAAAGCCGTACTTCAATAAATCATGTAAGCAAGTCAAGTATCTTTTCTGCCAGAGCTCGTAGACCAATTACTCTAATAGTAAAATCATCTATGAAACGCACGCTTGCGGATGGCCTAGACCGAGGTTTCCTACTGTTTCAATTATGGTTCTATGTATCGTAGTGTGGCCGAAGAAAGCTACATAAAAAAAATAAATTATTTGCTGCACGCTTTTAGCGTTTTTTGTTTCAAAACGTAATTCGAAGTGGATTACCTAGTCCCTCAGTGTTTATGGCACTTTGATCAAAGTGCCGCATATAGTAGTTTTCCTATAAGCACTATTCTTCGAACCTTGATTAGGTAAAATTTTATAGGCGGTAATCCACTAATACCCTTTATAAGCTGAAAAAGACTTTCTGTCTGGAACTGCTCTTTATGACAATGTCTCCAAAAAACATGCAGACGATTAGAATATGTCGAAGCAGCAAAAAAATATATATTTTTTTAACTGCTTAGTCTCATCCAAGCTCAATCTCGGTCCCTTCATGCTGCTTGAGTACGCAACGTACCCCCTGGCTAGGAGGGGTACGTCGATTTAGGCTCCTTCCCCTCCGTTATACAGTGCTAGCGCTTTCCTTTCGCAGGGTTTGTTTTGGGTAGGCAGGTACTACAAGCCCTCTGTCCCACGCATCTCCATCTAGAAAAATGTATGGTTCACCGGTTCCACCGAATGCTCGTAATTGGATGCTCTCGGGCATCTTCGCGCAGTGCGCTTCAGGTGCTTTAGATAACCTCAAGTGCTGTGCTTTTGAAGCTTCGCTCTTTGCTTTGATTTTTATGAACATAGCAAAAAGAAAAAAAATACTTTTGGGGATCTTGGTTCCTTTGTTGTCCTGGTACGATCGTTACTAAGCTCCGTTGTACGAAGAAGACGCTATGATACTTCATTCGAGTCTTGCCTAATGCGCCCGGGCTAATATCCCACCTACACCTCACGTTTACGAATGAAAAAAAATAAATAAATTTTTTTCCCCGTTCAACTGCATTTTAAAAACACGGTTGGGTATCGCCTATGGGTTGGCTATTCCCTGTGATCCCCTTTCACGACAGGCTATGTTCCCCATTGGAAGTTCGTTCCGTTGGGTGTCTTTAGCGGTATATCCGTCAAATAAGTCGTGCCCGTTTCGTTGCAGACTTCTACAACGTCTCATTCGTTTGGTACGAATGAGCACTTTATTCGGTGACTTCGCGGTCGCCCTTAGTAAATTATAAACTACTTCAAATCTTTGTTTTCGAGAAGGATAATCAACTCCACAAATATCAATTAAGACCTGAAAACGTGTATTGGTATGATATTTCAAAAACCATAATAATTGAAATAGGTAATCAGGATTGGTATATAATATATTTTCATGTTTTGATTTTTGAAATTGATGTATCCATTTTGGTAAAGTAGCTATCAGAGATTTGAAAAACGATTGGTTATCCACAAATCGTCTCTTTTTTTCCAAAAAGTAAACACATTAGAACATGAGTTAAAGAGCAAAGCATATTTTAGTATTACAAAGGCACAAAGCGTCTAAAAGCTGGGAGCTTTGCTGATCTTGGACACTTACTTTATTGATGTGATCTGGCAGAATTTACAAAGGGCGAAGCTTGCGCTTCTCAAGCCTTTACCTACTGCAGCCATTTAGAGAGCCACCTTTTCAATGACTTAATTAGCCAAGGACTCGCTCACGAAAGTCTCAGGCCCAAAGTTAGAATCTTTGTATAGCTTACATTAAAAAGCTTCGCCCTTTAACTTACAAGAACAAGGAATAATAAGAAAATTATTAACTGAATAAAGAAATGCAAAATTGAGCGCAAAGCGCAGCACAGTGAATACGTTGTGTAGCATTTAGTCTCTAGTGCAAATGTTAAAATGTTACAGAGTGCTCTGCTACGAATTCAACCGATTCGAGCTTGTAAACTTAGTAAACTTGATAAATCCAGAAAACATGAAGCAAAAAAAAATATATATTTTTTTATAAATGGTTTTTTATAAAGCCGCAGTAGATTATTTACTTGCCCACAATAAAGCAAAAAAAAAATCAAAATAAACAACCAGCCAAAACCTAAATTAAAGTATAAAAGATCCTAGAAACGAATAGAGTAATTTATTTCTTTTTTTTTACGTGTTATATTGTATTTTGAAACTATGCTATGAATTCATGGCATCTCTTCTAAACCGTCGATTAAGTAAAATAAAAATATACAAAGAACTGAAATAAGCTAAAAAAACAGTCGCGGGATCCGTGAACTCTAAAGGGATTAAAGCCATCCACCAAGTGTAAAGCTCTAACCGATTCGTTATCAAGTAAGGCTCTCGACCAATAGCAGGAGATTTGCGCCGTGCTACTGCTAACTCATCCTGGCCGTCATAAGGAGCGAGCGGTTACTCAGCCGGGAGAAGCTTCTTCGCTGGGCGGTAAACAGCACCGGCCCTCGAGCACGATGTTGGGCAGGACCGGTCGCCCGGGCCGGGCATTGCCGTACTTATTAAGCTTCGAGACGCCTCTATGACTTTATTTTGCTATAGACCATCATTACTATAGAAGCTACAAAAGCCTTAATGACTGGGGTTCTAATACCAAAAACAACTTTTTTAATAGCCGTCGCCGTGCCAATACTATAACATAATATATAATGATAATTTCTCCGGAAGACTTAACGAAGTCAATTAAATTTTGCAATGTGCTAAATCATCAAATTTAATTGAAACAGTAGACGACAACTGTTCGGATGATTACGCGCTTGCTATAATAAGACTAGTAGAACTAAAAAAACTATATGCCCGGTATAAAAAAAAATTCCCAGTATAATAAATCTGCGCATAAAAGTAGCTAATTGATACGTTCTAGGCATAGACGTTTTTTGCGTCGTAGTTGGATTTAGTGTGGAATCAACAAAATCTCAGCAGATTAATAAAAAAATAAACAAAACAAAATCAATAAAAAAAAGAAGACGGCGGCACGCCTGGACCATAATAACCTTTTTTATTATAATTTTTCTAATTAGGGCGTAAGCTCCAATAAATTTAGTACAGAGATGCCGCAGCGCAAAACCTCTCCTTTTATTTCAATCTGTTTGTTAAAATCTCTTGCGAACTATGAGCAGATAAACTTCGGCGAAGTCTCATAGGTCAAGAATTCTGGACAGAAACTTCGTTTGATCCGGAATTCTTGACCGACGCTGGATTCCTGAAATACCCGCTGTAATTGCTAGAGCAATCCCGGCAAGGATACTTGTCCAAATCCTCTATAATTTTTTTTCAATTTTTACAAAGTGCAATAATAAGTTTGAAAAGTAGCGCAATTAAAAACACACCACTAATTAATGCAAAAATAGTAGGTAAAACCGGATACAGGGATTTAGTAATAAGACGGTTAATAAATTAATGGCTTTTCATTTCACAACATAAATTGAATTCTTAAAAATGTGGGAAAGCTTGCGAGGACTTAAGTCCTCGCAAACATTAGAATTTTGGATTAATCTACTTTCTAATTCACCAAGAATAGGCGTAATAACAAAATAGAAGAAAAAACCAACTGAAGCAATTTGTCCAATAGTAACATATGGTGCTTCCACAGGTTGACATCCAATCCAGCCTAAAAGTAAGCAATCTGCCAAAAGCAACCAAAATAATTTTTGGTGAATTGGTCGAAAACTTGAACTACGTACATACGATGTGTTAATAAACGGTAAAACAGATAATGACACAAAAACTAGTCCTATGGCAGCTACACCCCCCAATTTGTTAGGTATACTTCGAAGAATCGCATAAACTGGTAAGAAATACCATTCTGGCACTATATGAGCCGGAGTTGACATAGGATTCGCGGGTATGTAGTTGTCGGGATGCCCCAAAACATTAGGTGCATAAAAAATAAAAATAGAAAAAAAAATGGCAAAAGCTACCCAACATACTAAATCTTTTACGTACATATAGGGATAAAAAGCTATTTTATCCACAGAAGAATTGATACCCAATGGATTATTAGAGCCATATTGATGTAATGCAGCAAGATGAATAATAGCAACGGCAGCTATTATAAAGGGAAATAAATAATGAAGGCTAAAAAAACGATTTAAGGTAGCATTATCTACCGAGAAACCACCCCAAAGCCAAGTTACTATAGTGTCTCCTACCACAGGTATTGCACTAGCTAAGCTCGTAATGACTGTAGCTCCCCAAAAACTCATTTGCCTAAATTCCCCCAAACCATGTCTTTTCTACATCCTTTTCAGACTTTATAGATGAATGATGTCAGGCTCCACCGGTTTTTTTTTTATTTCAGCATTTTACTTAGAATATCGAGCAGCGATTTGAAGTATTTTTTACTAGAATTAGCCCTGATATGAAATTTTTTCTGCAGTATTTTAGTAAAACTATTTGTATGAATAAGGCCCGCGCGCTCTTTGGCCTTATTATTCATAAGCCAATAGGCTAATGCTCCAAGAGTCGAATAGTCAAGAATTTTCTTAGAAACTCTCTTAACTGCCCTGAAAGAAAACAGGAACCAATTCAAACTAGCCGAGGTTTTGATTTGAAATCCTAGATACTGGCGGGCCATCGGCCTTACTATTATTCGTTAAATTGAGTGTTACTCAAATATCCCCGGAGCAAGAATTGAAAGTAAACCCTATTAAAATATCCTGGATCTGTTATGGCAAAAGGTTACAAAGCTGTTTAAGTAAGGCTTATAAATAAAACCTTAATATACGGCTTAAATAAACCATGAGAAGACTCCAATAGGCCTCCGGCCTTTATTTATTCATTCATTAGAGTGAAATAGACATGATTTTTTAAAGAGAAATGGGACTATATATTTACCTAGCCAAAGATCAATGATAGACTAGGCACCCTACGTGTAGTCTCTGAGGAAATCTCTATGCTATTTTTTCCAAGGCCGAAGACGCCTATTCTCGTGTAGCAAGAGTTTTCCTGCGGATTGTCTATGATGACATGCTAAGGATTTTTACTTAGAATTTAAACCCACACAAGACAGCAAGGCTAAAATTCTAGGGATCGCCACCAAAAATCGTCCATTTCGCGCCTTCCATGGGAGAAAAGTACCTTAGTAATAAAGAGTTTCCCGCATTTAGTGGGGTTTTTTCATCCTTCTATTGGTAGAAGGAGGGGCCAAATCGACCCCACGGTAGTACGTATCCTATAAAAGCTGTTAGAATCATTAAAAGTAAAATGACAACTCCAAGACACCAAACTAATTCCCTAGGACTCGAATAACTTCCATAATATAGACCACGAAAAATATGAAAATAAACCACAATAAAAAACATACTTGCCCCATTAGCATGCATATAACGAAGCAACCAGCCGCCTTTCACATCTCTCATGATGTGTTCTACGCTTAAGAAAGCTAAATCCACATGAGGCGTATAATGCATAGCTAAAAAAACGCCTGTAATTATCTGAATGAACAAGCAAAGACCAGCCAACGAACCAAAACTCCACCAATAACTTATATTGCTTGGGGTTGGATAATCTATTAAATGATTGTTAAATGTAGAAAATATAGGTTGTTTAAGAATCGATAGTCGTCTTGCCATATTAATGTTTCGTGCTTTCTTGTTTTTGTGGATCATGGAAACTTTGTGTTCTTCATGATTAACGCAATCCATCATGGGCAGGATTTACCCATCATTACAAGGCCTTAGATAAAAAAAAAAATATATATATATATATATATTTTATTCGTTTTGGAACGCTCAAAGAGAGAGAGAGGCCAAGCCTCTCTCTCCTTCTCTCAAAGCCTGCATTTATAAAGTTAATAGAACGAATAAAATATATTATTTTATATTTCTTCTAATCAATTCATTTGGTTTTTTAGCTGCTATTTAACAGAGTTTTTTTTAATTAAAAATATATATTTTTTAGTTGCACTGCAGTAAAATTGTTCAATGAATTAAGGAAGCCAGTCAAAGGCTACTAGAACACCAGATACAAAAACTACCCAAGCTAATGATAAAGGTAAGAATACTTTCCAACCAAGCCTCATTAATTGGTCATAACGATATCGTGGAAATGCTGCACGAACCCATATATATACAAACAAAAAGAAAAGAACCTTGATACTAAACCAAATCGAACCCGGAATCACATAAAAAATAGAAATATCTAGGATGGGCAGCCAACCTCCTAAAAAAAGCAATGTACATAAACTAGAAGAGTAAGGGTGCAGCTTCGTGGCCCCTTGGGGCCTGAGAATAATAGATATTCACACCCTTCTCAAAGAACCGTACATGACACTCTCGCGTCATACGGCTCCGTTCTGGAAATCTTGAGTCTTATCCCCTCTAACCAACGCTACGCTTAGGTTTTCGAATCACGAAGGCCTCGCATGGATGTCTGAGTGTGGATGATCGGCACAGAGCAAGAAAAATTTATTTTCCGTCAAATTTTAAGCTGCTTGGTTTAGACTGGATTCGCTCATAATAGAGCGCGAGTAGTAGTCTATTGTCCGCAATAATATAGGTGCTGCGCCTTGCGCCCTAGTGACTTGGGCTCGCTACGCCCGATTTTTAAACTAATGTCCACCACCGCCGGTGAGTTCTTTCTATCTTCCAGAACCAGAATGATTATCCCTGTTCAATGGGTTTACATTCATCCCCGGATATGGGGTACTGTTTCCTTCCCCCGCCACCCTTGTAGTTGTCATCTGTAATTCGCGCAGGTGTGTTCGCACCCCCTGGATGAGACGAGAAGTTTTTTCTCGCAGCAACCCTCCCTGGTTCCAAACCTAGGAGCGCACTTTCCCGTATGAGCATTCGGTACACGTATAGGTCTGGGGAAAAGTTACGAGGTACCCACTTAGGGTATCTCCCTAGTCTTAGATAGGTCGTCCGATGGGTTCGCCTTTCGTTGTTGTGCTAACACACCAGGCTACCCTTCTCCGAAAGCTTCGCGAGCCTACTGGTCTTCAGATCGCTCAGAAGGGTTTACTGCACAAGGCCCTTGAAAGGACACTGGCTCCTGCAGAGGGCCGCAGCCCAACGAATGTCAGATGCAAAGCTCCACACCTCATTAAGATCATATTAGCATATTCCCCTAAAAAAAAAAGAGCAAAACCCATCGAAGAATATTCTACATTATAGCCCGCGACTAATTCAGCTTCTGCTTCTGGTAAATCAAAAGGAGCTCGATTAGTTTCTGCTAGACAAGAAATAGAAAACATAATAAATACAGGAAACAAGGGAATGCCAAACCATATCTGCTTTTGCGCGATTACAATCTCACTAAAATTGCAAGAACCTACACAAATTAGTACAGTAATAATAATAAGACCGATAGAAACTTCATAAGAAACCATTTGAGCTGCAGATCGTAATGCTCCTAGAAAGGCATATTTAGAATTACTGGACCAGCCTGCTGTAATAATACCATAAACGCTTAAAGAAGATATAGCAAATAGATAAAGTATACCTACATTTAAATCTGACAATACCATACCATAATCAAAAGTAGGGGTCGGAGATTTCCCCGCCCTCCGAACCATACGTGACAGTTTTCCGTCATAAAGCTCTCCGCCACTGATTTACTAAAGCACATTAACAAAAATATATATATATATTGACGCGCTTTACGAGGTACTTATTGAATGAGATCGTAGCAGCATTTAAGTGTCTGCTATGACCAACCCGTCTTCTTAGAAGAGTTGAAGCGTCGCCGCCTTCATCATATTTGTAGTAAGGAAAGGGCTACACCCTCTACCATCGAATCATGACTGCCGCCCTTCAGTACCTGGCTTGGTCGATTTCCCTATTTACTTACTATAGCGGCTCCGCCGACCCTCCCATTAGAGAGTAGGTCGATCCCGTGATTGCGTCTTCGACTTTTTTAACCTGTTTGTTGAGGTAAGATGTCCGCATAGTATTATTCCCTTACTGAGAATGCCCCCGAAAAAAAAATATATATTTTTTTCCGTCTTCGGCCTCCGTTATACCTACCAAAAAAACCGATTACAGGACCAAGTCGTTACCCGCTGGCTTGGTGAATGCTGTCGTTCAGCAGCTACGTAATTCGGATTCGTCAGCCTCATCAACCCCAACAGTATCTTCCGAGTCGTCCTTTGAAATATGGGTCTCCTGTGACTTGGTTTCCCAGATGCTTTTCCACGCGCATTGCGGCAACGCTACCTCTGGGTGATTTACTCCATTGACGCAGACTGGAGATCGGGCACCAGGATATGCCCCATAGCGACGAAAGCACCTTGCACGGCGCGCGGTATAACAGCCCAAGCAACCAAACTTGACATAAATGTAATTACTGGAGCCATTATAGAAATAAATAAATTAGCACTACTTGGTAAAATAGGTTCTTTTATCATTAATTTTAAACCATCTGCTAAAGGTTGTAACAATCCAAACAATCCCACTACATTAGGACCCTTTCTACGTTGCATAGAAGCCATTACTTTACGTTCAACTGGAACTGAGAAGGCTACTCCTAGTAAAAGGGGTATTATTATTCCAAGTATTTTCGCTAAAATACCAATGATATACAGTCTCATTTTGTTGGCTTTTTTTTCTATCTTATTTCATATGAAAAGCTACAAAAAAAATATATATATATATATTTTTTTTTTTACAATAGCTTTAGAAAGACATAGGTTGTGGACCGCGAGCTAACAGGATAAGGCGGATGATTGAAAATTAAACCGCTTAAAGTAGCCTGAATGAATGATAGCCCCCAAATAAAGTTGTGAAATGTCATAAGAATTATGGACATGACACCTTAATTGGCTATGACCAGAAAACAGACACCTACCGCGGAGCTATATATATATTTTTTTGCCGCGGGTTTACGGCTCCTTGTTTTTAGGCATTAACAAAACACTTGCGCGAGAAGAATGCATTAATTTATATTTTTTTTAGTTCAATTGGAGAACTGGCTGAAAAGCCTTTGAAAAGCTTTGATTCAATTCAGGGCTGATCCAACAAGCTCGTAAAATGAACTAGGCCGCGGAGCATAGCATATTTTTCTACTGATTAATGAAACAAAGAAAAAAAAATATATATATATTTTTTTTTCTTTGTTTGCAAAACCAACCAAGTGCTACGCATCTTTCCAAAATACATATAAGCATTTCCTATAATTAATGAAGTAGTTTTATCGTTTAGTGCATTTAGCCCATCTATTTCAATATGTATGTAAACTTTACATAATGCCGCCTTTTACGAACAAAGCGATCAAAGCCAAACAAACAAAAAGGAGGGGGAGGGGGGCGCGCGGGTTCTCACATAAGCCGCGCACCCCCGCATAATGGACGGAGAAGACCGCAGAGCTATATTTATTATTCGGTTTTTATGAAAATGTTACTGGTATACTATCAGCACAAGGCCTCTTCAAAGCGCTGCGTAAGCAACACCCTAAGCAAACCGGCCTAGGACAAGCACGCGCGTGCCGCGCGGCGTTGGTCAACCACCTTCTTCGCTTTTTTTACGTAAATTTAACGGTCGCTTTTAAGCAGCTACGGTTTTATTCATTCGGTTACTATTAGAAAAAAAGGCAGGTTGCATATTACGTGATAGGGCATAGCAAACATATTATTTTTTCAGCGGCAAGGTCGGGATGCCTTTTATGCCCTCTGGATTGACATCATAATGCCCCTTATAGACCTTAAGCTTCCTCTTAGAGTAATAATTAAGTTATTGATAACTTTTAAGTCTATTAAAATATTTGCCTTGTGACATCACCGGTATATAGATACCTTCTTTCTAGAAAGTACTAGGATCCATATTAAAATTACTAAAATTAATCACGAATACTACCATCATTACAAGCCCAGTTCTTGGAAAAAAAAGCAGACTAAATTAAGTTCTATCTTTAAATAAAGTATGATTAGGTTGGTAAAAAAACTGTTTCAGATTTTTTCTCCTTAATTACCTCCCCACCAATAAATGGATACAAATGAAAATAACCAAACCACATCAACAAAATGCCGGTACCAAGCAGCTGCTTCAAAGCCAAAGTGATGCGTTTGGGTAAAATGCCCTAGATATTGACGAATAGCGCATATTATTAGAAAAATAGTACCTATAATAACATGAAAACCATGAAACCCTGTAGCTAAAAAAAAAGTAGAACCATAAATACCATCAGAAATCGTGAAAGGTGCTTCTACATATTCCATTCCCTGAAACCCGGTGAAGACTAGAGCCAGCAAAATGTTAGAGTCAAAAGTTACTTCATAGAGCCGTACAACTTGGTTGCCGTTTACTCATTTGACATAATAAAGTGCTCTCCGAACCGTGCAAGATAGTTACCTATCACACGGCTCACCAACCTGATTTTTTACTCCATAGGGCACGTAGTCCTTTCTAAAGGCTTAGGCTTAATTCCATTCAGACATGAAGTCAGATTTCCCGTGTCAATCAAGTAAAGTCCATAAATGAAAATCATTTCTGTACAGTGATTTAGACTCCTTCTCGCTTTGCCCTTAAACAAATGAGATCGAGTCAAGTGCTTTACTGTTGCTAGCTCTCTTTTAAGTAGGCGGATACTATGAGTCCTCCGTCCCAGATAGCCGGATCATGGCTATCTAGTTCACCGGTACTACCAAGGTACTCTTATACTTACATGAAAACACATAAGATTTCCAACTAATAGTACTAGTTCGAACGAAAAAGCAGCCGTGCTTCCAGTGTTTTTGTTTTATATTGAAATTGGGACCTCCTCCTGCTCTGCCACAGGCAGGCTACCATTCTGCCATGGAGGAGATAGCGCTGTAATATTATTGATTGATCAATAACCTGACCGAACACGCTCGAGTTAGTGTCTCATAAACACCTCACATTCATGAATGACCCATTCGGCTATATTTCCAAAACACGGTCGGAAAAGTTCTCTAGAGTTGGTCAACCCTGTCCTTTCCTTTTGCAACATGCTATTGTCCCGGTTGGTTTAAATGGTAAGTTGCATCCGTCTCATTGCGAGCATCAGCAATGGTATGATTACGGGAGGTAATCAAAAAGTTTCCTTGGTAATCTGACGGTCGCCTGGTAGCTACTAAAGCATAAACAGCTTGTTTTTTGAATCCAGCTAATATAGCATGATGAGCCCAAGTCACGGCAACTCCAGATGAAAGTAAAATAAGGGTATTTAGAAAAGGAATTCCCCAAGGATTTAACACATCAATTCCTTTGGGGGGCCGAATAGCTCCAATTTCTACCGTAGGTGCTAAAGAAGAATGAAAAGAAGCCCGAAAGAAAGCTAAAAAAGACATGACTTCAGACACGATGAACAAAATCATACCATAGCGAAGTCCTAATTGGACCACAAATGTATGATGTCCTTCGTAAGTGGATTCACGTATAACATCGCGCCACCATACAAACATAGTATATAGGATCATTCCTAAGCCTAAACTAAGAAGTATCCCACCTCCTATAAAAGAGTGCATATACATAACACCACCAATGGTGCTTGCCAAAGCTCCCAATGAACCCAAAAGAGGCCATGGACTTGGATCTACTAAATGATAAGGATGCTTTTGAGAGACACTCATAATTCGTCCTGTTTGCTTTTTAGTCTAATTTATTTGATATCCAAGAAACATAATCATCCAAAGAAACAGCTTCTACAACAATGGATAGGGGTCAGGAAAAGCCCCTGCCCTCCGAACAGTATGGGAGCCTTTCAGCTCGTACTGCTCACCTTCCTAGATCTTAACCTTGGACCTTAGGCAACCTTCTCCACAATAGTTAGAGTTCTCAGTATCTCAATCTGCGCAGCAGCCCACAAGTCGCTGTTGGCGGCGTCGTGGTATTTGTTGTCCACACAGCAGTTTTATACTTACACTAGTCATAGGTAACATTTCTTGAGCGAATTTTAGCTCTTACGTCTCTTACCTCTATGTATATCTCTTCGATTAGATCTACAAATAGTACACAATCGAAATAACCCTGAGCGGGTCAACTTTGGCGCCCTAGCTCGCATCTACAATCTTACGCGGGAGCGCTAATTGCTCAGACTTAAAAACCTTTATGGCCTTCGGCCCTTAGCGGGCCCGCGTGTAATTGGAACATATCCTTGGCTTCCTTTGTGAGGCCGAAATCCGCGCAAGCAACCAGATAAAATAGGCAAAAAATATGACCTCCAGCATTAGCCGGAGGTCTTTTCACACGATGCTGCTGCCCTCGTTCTGATTTCGCTTGGCTTGGGTATTTTCGGTGGTGTGAAAAATAACTGACTTTTGCTCAGCTTATTTACTAAATGGGCTGGGGTTTTTTTTCTATTCAGAGTATTCCTTACAGATCTCGGTGTCATTTTTTTTTGCTTTCTTTAAATAGCTTTGTACCAGACAAAGAATCGCTCAATATTCGGGTGAATCCGTAGTAGCTGCCGTGTTTGCTTTTGTAGATTTTTATTCATATGGCTGTTAAGAGACAAACAAGATCTGTCCAGTTTAACTTGAGCGTAAACTAGCGTATAGACTTGTTGAGAGCTCCTGTTGTCTTAGTAAAGGAAAAGTACGATCTTGGATTGGCCCCCTTCGCATGACCTGAAGAGGCCTGTAATACTATGAGGCCTCTGAACTCCCTCACGACACTGTCATAGGGATGTTTAGCCCCGACTTCTATAGGTCCGAATTAGGTTTTACCTCCTAGTGAGAATTTAGGTCCTTGCGCGGGCGTCTGATCTCTCGGACTTACTCTGTATGGAGTGCCCTGTGGTTCCTCGAGTGCCGCAGAAGCTAATGCCATCAACTGCGGGTTTAACACTATTGGTTTACTAACCACTCGCTCGCCGCTATATCCTGCTTGGGACGTTCGGTCCAGCTTAGGACGGGCTCCGCGTTTCAAGCTCGTTATCCTAACCATATCCTTTGCTTTCCTGGGGAGCCCTAATGGGGGCAGGCCCATCGATCCCCGGCTTTTCCCTACTGCTCTAGCCATGATATTGCTATGATAGCTTTTTTGGGTAGCTCGCACCCAGGTTTGCTTTGTTCGAGAAAGTGCGACTGAGCCAGAGTGGGCTCAGCAGTCGGCCTATTTATTCGGGCGCACGCATAAACGCATGATTAGTTCCACAAAGTTCACTGCACTGACCATAGTAAACTCCTTCTCGTTTAATAAAAATGGAAGTCTGATTTAAACGACCAGGTACAGCATCACATTTTACACCTAAGGAGGGTACAGCCCAGCTATGAAGTACATCAGCAGATGTTATAATCATACGTAGATGAGTTTTTGCTGGTACAACTACTCGATTGTCTACTTCTAATAAGCGCAATTGACCCAATTCTAAGTCATCTTCTGGAATCATATAACTATCAAAAGTTAGTGACTGTTCATCAGAACTGTTATAGTCTGAATACTCATAAGGTTGGGTCGACGGCCAGTCCTTGGTCCTAAGGGCCCATACGCCTCCCACCAAACTGTACTTGCAAGTTTCCCTGCAGACAGCTCTCCACGCTCATTAAAACTTGAAGAGTAGAATGTCTAGTTCTTTTCCACCCGGGGATAAAACGTAATATACTCTCTACAGTGGATCTTCAGGTGGCGTTATCAGGGGTCTGCTTCTTGTTTTATTGAACTATGATCTTAGTGAAATCTTTCAAGGTCAAAACTTTGGCCTTTTTGTTGATATGTCTGTAATAATGTGCTTCCGCAATTTCAGTAATTTCACAAGCAAAACACGAATCATATAAAAAAAAAAGTATGGGACCTTACTGCATAGTTAACCACATAAAACGAATCCAATCTAGTTATCCTTTGTTCAATAAGTGTAATGTTCAAAAAAAGGGGTGATAGTCCAAGTTGTAGGAATGACCCAGTGAACCCATGGTTTATTTATTAATCTTTGGGCTTTATGTTCTTGCTCATTGTTTTATAGCAATAGGCTTCCTGTTTACTTTTTGTTCTTAGCACTTATTGATGTTTTAAAAAACTTACCGGTTGCTTGGAACTGAAAGGATCTGTCCTTCATTTTCTCAATGACGACAAGACGGGTCACGCCCTGAATCGTCGAGAGTGGACTCGCCGACTCCTGAAGTAATGTTCCCAAATTTTCATTTGATCTTGCGATATGCAGTTTTGTAACTCTTTATTAGGTTAAATAGACTAAAATATTAACATTTCCACCCTAAGTAAATCCTCTGTGACCCTTGAGTTTTCGTCGAAATTGCCCGACGTCCCTTGCGAGCGGCCGAAACTTCAGTACAGTATAAGCGCTGGTCCCCTTCGGTAAAGTTCTTGTTCTTGATGTTACCTACTAGAGGACCTCCGTTCCCAAAGAAGAAGAGCAAGCCTCAGAGAGGCTCGTTCTTCTTCTTCCAGCAGTTTTGCTACTACCGTGGTTGTTGCCAACGTGAAGGGATCCCCTATTCCAAAAAATGACGGGGCCGGGCCTGTTAGATTCGAAGTCGTATGCCACTGGCTGTGGTGCCGATAGATTCAATACTTCAGCGCTGTTATTGGACATTGCAGGCTGAGCAGTCTATTTCTTGTATATTGCTTACACCGAGAAGAGGAATGTGTACCTCCAGCGACTTAAAGAATGGAACCATAGGCCTATTAGCTGGGGGAGCCTTTTCAGTCTATAGGTTTAACCTTAACTCCCCGTTTCTGGCATGCTTTAGTCTCTTGAGTCTTTTAACGTTTTCTTCAGAATGATTTTGGCTCATTTTTCTTTTGGTAAGCCAGAAGCTTTGCAGACCATAGAACCAGTCCGGTGCATTTCGTTGCACTTCCATCATTCTCGTGAAAGGGCGCACTCCAATACCGTTGATGTCCAATAGCTTTGATAGTAATTGTTGGATCTATTACTTCGTCCATCGAATATAATAAAGCAAAAGATGGTATAGCAATAAACATCAGAATAATACTAGGAAAAATGGTCCAAATAATCTCTATAGTAGTCCCATGAACAATCCTTTCCGGAATTGGATTTCTTTTATAGTGAAAATGCCATAAAGCGCGAACCAACATCCATAATACAAAAATCAAAATAATTATTAAAAAAAAAAAAATATCATGATGTAAGATAGGGGTCAGCGCTCGGTGTCTGCCCTCAGAACCATACGTGACAGTTTTCCGTCATAAAGCTCGCTACCTCGAACCTTGGCCTGAGAAAGGGCAAAGAAGCATGCTTTGCCCTCTTCTCCAAAACAAAATATGAAACGTAACGGCGCTACGCGCACCTTTCTTTGTTCGCAAGGCGAACAAAGTGGGCATGTGTTAAACAATCAGTCAGCGAGGAAGCTTGCACAGAAGCAAGCAAAAAAAAATATATATATATTTTTTTTTGCTTGCTTTATTCCACAAACTATTGCGCAGTGGCATCATCGAGGCTATAAACTGATTGCTTCGTAACACGTAGTTAAGATGATGGTATCGTTGAGCGCGTAACAGTCCATTGTATGCTTCATTCTTGTATTTCTAGGCTTTTATTCGCTTTTTAATTAAGATAAGGACACGGGAAAAAATAGATATATTTTTTTTTTTTCAAAGCCCCGTATGTACTTCAGAGAGGATACGAAACGGTCTTAGGTTGATCCCCTTAATAGCTAAAACTATGCATTCTTACTATGGGATCTCTGAATTCTCCTTGTACAGGGAGTTAGTTCCCTAGCTTCCATCATCATGGATTTTAAAGGGTTAGATCCTTGCGTGAATGCCTGATTTCTCGGGCTATTCCTGTATAGAGTGCTACGTGGGGACTCAAGTCCCGTGTTCGCAATTGATATCGAGCGCGAGTTCGGCCGTTTTGCAGGCTTACTATCCACGCGTATGCTTTGATATTCTGCTTTAGACATACGGCCCGGAATTGGATGGACTAGATTCACGTATCAAGTTTGTTATCCTGATCTTTCCTTATGCTTTGTTGAAGTATCCTAGTGAGGGCAGTCTCAATGTTCTGCGAGTTTCACATGATGCTTTCGGGGCAATCTTATTGCTAAGGATGCCCCACCTGTGTAGCTCACATCCTGGCGATAGCCAGCTTGAGCAGATATGGCAGAGTTGGAGCAGAGCTCTGCAACCGTGATGATATATCTAGGCGCACTCAATTATTCCTTGCATCATAGGTGTTGCTGCGTCTTGAAATCCTAATTGCCAAGGTTCCGCAGCGTCACAATAACCAATTGGAAATAGCCATGTATTTTTCAAACTCATTTGGTATATTCTTGTTTTTTTTAGAACTACTTTGGCCCTTTAACAGGCCCTACAAAAGGGCCAACCAACAAAAAAATATATTTTTTTGTTAGACGCCCATTAGGATAGGCAAACCCGCAATAATAATCCCATAAAAACCCAGAAAAGAAAAAGATCTAAGATTAAACCCACCCCGTAGGTGATAGTTTCGCATCATACAACTCTACGTTCAAATTAATAGGACTTAGATCCTAAGAAAGATATACTTGCTAAACTCGATAAATAAAAGAACCTAAGTTCCCGATGGCTCTTCAAGAAACAAAAATATCTTCATATCTTATAAAAACGAAGAAGTTTGCGTTTGGGACAGGGTACTTAATAGATAATTTAGGTGGTAATTTTTTTTTAGGTGCCTGTTGAAGGTCTGCTTATGATACTTGTGGCCTTTCTTCTATGGTTATTTGTTCTGCATACTGATCTCGAATCTCGTCGCGCAAAGACCCTTACCCTTAGCTTGCAGCTTGTTGTATTTAGCTTCTACTACACGCTAAACAGCATCATCTAGACGTGGCTGTTCATTCTTCATCAGTACTCATTTCTTTTATTATTTAACTAACAAGCATTAATTTCTTTCATTTAACGCTCTTTAATTTCTTTTAAAAGCTGATCCGTGTTTTTAGCATTAGTAAGTACCTTATAATTGAACTTTAGCTTTTTTAATTTTAGGCCTTTTTCTTATAATTCTAATGCATTCGCTCTATTTAAATTGTGCACGTACAACTAAATACCCCACCGCAATAAAAGCGCCTATGGCATTACCAGCTATCTCAACAGCCTTTATAGGTCTTCGTTTTGTTGAAATGACAGAGAATTATGAAAACTTTGTGTGGTTGTTTTATGTAATTTTATTTAAACAACCTTTAAAATAGAAAATATTTTGAACTTTAAACCTAAGATTTCACGCTAAATAAAGATAATAAGATTATTTTTCTTTTTTCATTTATGTGTAATACTTTCCTAAGCTCTAAACGTTAAGAGTACTGAAGTCCCAGATTATTACCTATTAAGTTTACTTTTATTCGTAGGGCTTTTATAGTTTACCTTACTTTTCTAAAAAGCCAAAATATTCCTATCATGAAAATAAACTATTTATTATAGACGGTGGGGTCTGGGTTCTATCACAAGGCTACTTCAACTAAAATAAACAATTAATAAAATTAAAAATAGAAGGCGTAAACCGAAGCAAATGCTTTTTCCATCACGAGGGGTGGCCAGTAGACTGCGTTAACAACTCCTTTTCTATTATATTATATTATATAAAGTGTCGGCTACGTTCTGAAGGTCTAAGATCATAGTCGTCTATTGGAGTGTACTCGCGACTTACAAGGCTTTTTCATATTTTCCTTTGTAGTTCGCTAACTCCTGGAATTCATTCATTAGTAACCCAAGCCTTTACATTCAGACTTAAGGATTCCTTAACAGCATTGTTGTCTCCTTTTGAAGAGAAAGAGGCCAAGCCTTCTAAAATATAGATCTCTTTATTAATAAAAAAACCTACACAACCTACATACTTACATCCTAATAAGCCCGCGCCTTCGGCCTTATACTAAAGATGCATCATGCATTTCGAGTGCTTCGCACCATTATGAGTGCTTTGCACAACTGAATCTGTTCTACATGATCAGTATTAATCTCCCGTTAACCATGTGCCATCATATATAAAAAACAGAGCCTACAAAGGCTTTGGTTATTTGCTTTAATAAGTATAACCAACCTCTCAGAAACAAACAGTCAAACCAATACAATGCTTAAAGGGATTCATTCAAAGTAGCAGATTATGCAACTTGTTAATTATTCATATAATGGAAAAAGCACTTGGCTTTGATTCAGTTCTGCAATAACATAGTAATTAGATGCTACGCCATGAAGTAGACCCATAATTCAGAATTAAAAGCTAAGCGCAAAGCGAAAACACATTAAAAATTTACATGCTTTATGCTTGATAGCTTGACCATGCTATACTTATATGAACAAGAGCTAAAAAAAACCAAATGAATTGCGTTTAACCATAAGATTTATCCATATGAGGCCTAACTTAGACATAATCTATAGTATGCTGCGTTTTCTAAATTTGTTTTCAAATAAAGGTAAGGTAGTTGTTTAGACATGCTCTGAACAATGGCATGGTAAAAAGCTAAATCCTGTATCAATATATTCAGCGCACTTAACAGTCATTTGCGCTAACCGCAGAACTCCTAGAAAAAGAACACGAAAAAATATTTGGCTGCGCTTCGCGCCTTTGACCATAAAAGCAAAAGTTGCAGTAAAGGAGTTTAGATTGGATAGAAAAGATAAATGCATCAAGGGCAATGCAGTAACTTGGAAAAGAAAACGAGCCGTCATGGCACCACTTCTATTTTTATTTGTTGTTTTGTCTTATGTTTTTTGGTGGTTGCAGTACGCAGCAATTTCTTTTATAAAATATAAAATTTGTTTACTTTTCGATTCTTCGACCACTAAAATGGAAAGTAGGACTTAAGTCGTCCGCCCCGGCATACATCAAAAAAATTTATATTTTTGTATTTACCTTTTCTTTTCTTTGTCTTATATTTATTATTGGTTTTACGAAGGACTTTAGTCCCGGAAAACCTTAGCTTTCCGGGGGTTTACCCGCTTTCTTTGCTTTATACAAAGAAAAAGCAGAAATTAAAAAAACACAACAAAAAAAAAAAGAAGCGTACAAAAAAAAATATATATACCTTTTTTTTTGAGCTTCTTAATGGCTTCAGAGAGCTGAAGCCTTCAAATATCTCTGATTTTTTTGATAGTATTTTTAAAATCTATAGCATTTTGTCGGAACACATCCTGTCTTTTGACTTGAGTAGTTTTATGCATAGTAAGTACTATAGCTCCAATCATAGCTACTAATAAAATAAGACTAGAAACCAAAAACAAAACAAAATAGGTGGTATAAAGTAAATTGCCTAATGTTTCCAAATTAGTCCAACTTTGTATTTTTTCAGCATAAACTGTATATGTTAAATAAGTTGTACTCAATTTCGTTGGTAATATTGGAATGTAATCATTATCTACAATAAAAAAAATTTCCAACAAGAAAATGACTCCAATAATACCACCTACAGGTAAATAACGCAATACATTCTCGTGAATTTCTGCTATTTTAATATTTAACATCATAACTACAAATAAAAATAAAACAGCAATAGCTCCTACATAAACCACTAAAAAAATCATAGCAAAGAAGTCAAGACCTAACAAAACAAGTAAACCCGAAGTATTAAAAAAAACTGAAATGAAAAATAAAACAGAATGGACTGGATTTTTAGCACGTATTACCATAACACTAGAGACTAAAGCAATGCTCGAAAAAACAGAAAAAAGTATCATGGTTATTTTACTAAGTCCCTTTTATCATTTGTTTTAACAATAAAAAAAAATATATAGATTTTTTTTCTACGCATCATCTGTTCTCCAGATGATGCGAGCAAACACAAACCAAACAAAAAAACAACTAAAGCCAACACATGTACACAGCATAAAAAAAGAGCCCCATAAAAAAGAAATCCTGCTAGAGCAGAAGAAGGAGTGCGAAATAAGAGCGCTCTCAATACAAAAGAAGCCTTCGGTTATAAAGTGCAACAAGAAGCAAAAAAAATATGTATTTTTTTTCTTATCCGCCTTCTCCTTCTGCTTTGGATATAGTTCATTGGAAGGCTTCGTAAAACGACATCATAAATAAAAAGTGTCTCAGGTTCTCGTCAGTCGAGTAGATAAATCTCGATATATCGTAATAGTAAATGCATGGCGAACTTTGCGTACAAAACTATCTTTCGCTCGTGAAATCCGTAGACTATTTTCGATTTTGAATTCGCATAAAGCAAATTCATCATGTATGATAATTAATGACCATCTTCATTTAGAAACTTTATTCCTTGTGCTCTTAGACACTTTTGAACCTTACATTACCGAAGGCTCCCAGAGCTGAAACCGCTTCGAGTTGTTTCCGTACGAAGCGATTCATAAATTAGCTATGTAAATGAGCGCTTTTCACTTTTGCTTTTTGATTAAATATTGGAAAGCACATGGTTGGGGTCTTCGACCCCAACTTATGGAATTAGGGCAAGGAGAGGCTTAGAAACTTTGAGTTTTATTCTCTTCTAGAACGAACATAAATGGCACAAAATAACGCATACTTTGTCCATTAGCTTATAAAAGAAAAGGGCGCAGCAAACCAACAAAAAATCTAGGCGCACAAAAATATATAGATTTTTTTTCATATATATTCTAAAATGCAGAAAAGTAAAAAAAAATATTTTTTTTTAGCTCTTCAAATCCATTTGATTATGCTTCGCTTTCCTCTTTTTTTAAAAAGTTACCATTCATTATTTAGAAAAAAAAAACATAAATAGAAATTAACGCTCTATTCGCTGCGCGAATGTAGGGCAAATCAAGCTTGGCTTCGAGGTATTTCTTCATATATAATATATATATGAAAAAATACCGAAAGAAATAAAAATATTTTTTTATTTTCTCTCAAGACTTTGCCTCGAAAAGCGTCAAGCAACAAAGCGGCTTCTTGATTTCGCCTCACACTAAAATAAAAAAAAGAGAATTCATCATGGCTTGCAGTCCGCTAGAACAATTTGCAATTATTCCATTGATTCCTATTCATATAGGAAATTTCTATCTTTCATTTACGTGCGGAGCTCGCGCCCACTACTCGATGGTGTAAACACTTCGTCGGGGTTTTAGACGATAATCCAACTCCCGTTTACTTCGATGCCGTGGAGTCAGGAAAGTGTTCTGTACAGGATAGGTTTACGAATCTCGAGAATGGCCGCTCTTTTAGAAGGAAGACGAATATGAGGACTGATCTACTCGAATAGCCGATGGTAGACGGTGAAAGGAAGCCCCTGGGTCAGGATACAAACCATGTTCACGCCGGCACACGCCGGTCGAGCCTAGAGAATCCTAAACAGAACGCACGGGTAGATCAACTGGGGTGACGGCTATGAGGGCGAGTGCCCAGGATACTGTGGAATGCGCTCGAGGATGGATAGAAAACCTCCCACAAAATAAGCGGCGAGGAATGTAGTCCTGGCTCTCTTCAGCTAAATAAAAGAAAATACTTTTTTGAAGATGGCTGCCGAAATAAAGCTTCTATTGGACTTTTGGTCGGTCCCAAGGAGAGAGGAGCCGTATGATGGGAGACTATCACGTACGGTTCTATAGGAGGGGAACGGCTTCAAACCCTGGGCCTAAGTAAGGTTCAAATGGAGCAAAAAAAAAATATTTTTTTCCCCTACCGACCCAATTCATCTTTGTTTATGCCATTAACTATCAGTCTAGTATTGCTTCTAGTTCATTTCGTTACTTTAAATGGAGGACACTTAGTACCAAATGCTTGGCAATCCTTTGTTGAAATTATTTATGATTTTGTACTTAATTTGGTAAATGAACAAATAAGCGGTCCTTCTTCGATGAAACAACGCTTTTTTCCTCTAATTTTTGTTACTTTTACTTTTTTATTATTTAGTAATCTTATTGGTATGATACCTTATAGTTTTACAGTAACAAGTCATTTTATAATTACCCTGGGTCTTTCATTATCTCTTTTTATTGGAATCACTATAGTTGGATTTCAAACACATGGGCTTCATTTTTTTAGTTTTTTATTGCCGCAAGGAGTACCCTTGCCGTTAGCACCCTTCTTAGTACTTCTTGAGCTAATTTCCTATTGTTTTCGCGCATTAAGTCTAGGAATACGTTTATTCGCCAATATGATGGCTGGTCATAGTTTAGTAAAGATTCTAAGCGGGTTTGCTTGGACTATGCTATCTATGGGGGGTATTATGTATTTAGCACATTTTGCTCCTTTTTTAATAGTATTTGCATTAACTGGTTTGGAATTAGGTGTTGCTATATTACAAGCTTATGTTTTTACTATTTTAATTTGTATTTACTTAAATGATGCTATAAACCTTCATTAAAAGACTAGTGTAAGGGGCATCAAAACAGTTGCTACATCACTTCTTTACTTTTTAAGCGCGTTATCATTAACCATAATAAAAAAGCCGGATTTGCTTTTGATAACGCAAAATAATGCACACCAATGGTCGAAGACCTTTGAACGCGCGGGATGCAAAAAGCTACGAAAAAAAAAATATTCTATATATATATATATTTTGCTGCGCCCTGCGGCCTTGTAGAGTTCCCTGTTGGCGGAAGCGAATGTCCCAGGACCCCGAGGACTAATTCCTACCAAAACAAATAGGCCGCAGGTACTCCCCCCCCCCCGCAGCTTGATAAAAGTTGTCTTTGGTCGCCTTGGTGTGCCGATAATCGTGCGCTACCTGCAGAGTGCACAAAAAAAAAACTACGCGAATATTACTAGCTTTCTGATCAATTTTTTAATAGAAAAAACAGCAAGCAAAAAAAATATATATTTGCTGCGCCCACTCTTTTGCAACTCCTTTTTGATGTGGTAAACTTATTTTGAGCTGAGACGCTTAATGTCTAATTCTGAAAAAGAACGAATAGTTTAATTATGATAAAAGCCATGAGATCCTTCTAAATGAGTAGCCAAGCGCATAACGAAGCTTGGCCTTTTTTTTCTTTCCTTAATCCTTGAGTAGAACAAAGCAAAAGGGGGCGAAGCGCAGAAAAGTTTCTAAATAATGCGCTTCGCCTCCCTCGTCGCCTGATCCCTTTTTTTTTTATTTTAAATAGTTTACCACCATCTATAATGCGAAAAACTACGATTGGCTTGAGCCAGTTTATGAAGATCATCCCTTTTTTTACGTGCAATCCCCATCTTTCGGGAAGCATCCAATATCTCATCAGCTAAACATTGATCTAAGCTCATGCTTTTTTTGTTAATATGTCGTTTGGCTGCCGCTTCGAGCATCCAACGAATGGCTAAGGTTTCTTGACGATTTGTTGCTATAATAGATGGTACTAATTGAGTAGTACCAGAAATTCTTACCTTTTTCACTTCACAAACAGGCTTGACATTTTCTATGGCATTAACCAAAAGTCTTAATATATCGCCATGCTGAGCTAGACAATGAAAAGTTTTATAAACAATAGCACGAGATCTCGTTTTTTTACCATCAATCATGCAAATATGGACCAATTTTTTTATTAATTGTTTTTGTTTACTATGCAAGCCCCGGATATAGCCCAAATTGTCTGAGCTATTGTATATGCTTGCCCTACGACCTTTAGGTCTTGATGGCACATGCCCTGGAAGGGCATAGCATAAATATCTACAATGCGATAAACGACGCGCAAAAAAGCTTTCTGAAAAAAAAAATAGATTTTTTCCGCTAAATGGCCAATTTTCATTTTTTTTTATTTCTGCTTTTTTTGAAAGTTTTGATTGGTGAAACCAATCAAGGGATAAACCAAACACAAAGCTGAAATTCGATGATTTGACAAATAAATTCATATAGAATCTTTGGGTTTTTTTGTACCATATTTAGATCTGCCTTGACGTCGACTCGGTATTCCTTGCAAATCTTTAATTCCTCGAATACAATGGTATTTTACACCTGGCAAATCTTTCGCTCTACCCCCTCTAACCATAACCACAGAATGCTCTTGTAAATTATGGCCTTCGCCGGGAATGTAAGCAATTATCTCATTTCGATTGGTTAAACGTACTTTGGCTATCTTGCGTAAAGCTGAATTAGGTTTCTTTGGTGTTCTTGTTGAAACACGCAGGCATACTCCTTGCTTTTGAGGACATTGAGTTAAAGCTCGAGTACGTTGTGTGCGCCGTTTTGATTTTCTACCATGATGAATCAATTGATTTATTGTAGGCATATTTCACTTACTTGGTTTTTTTTAGAAAGTTGCATAAAATTTTTCTTTCTTATTTTTCATGCTCTATTCGTTACGGGAATGGGGCCAAAGGCCGCTATACCCTGCGCCCTTTCATTACTATGCCTTCTACGATTTTTGTTAATCATAAGAACACAAAAAAAAATAATAAAAGAGAACAGTTAAAAACTATAATAAAGGGCGAAGACACTGAAAAAAAAGTATTTTTTCAATTTTTTGTGTCCTTTCCTTTTTTAAACAAAAAATTCCTATGTGCACTAGAAAGCTCATTTCGCTTGGCTCTTAGAGCATATGTGAGTAAGGCTATCCCTTACGGGATTCGAACCCGTGTTCTCGCCATGAAAAGACGATGTCCTATACCCCTAGACGAAAGGGACAAAATTATTTCGAAGAAAAATGGTCAGCCAGAGCTACACTACAATAAGAAAAAAAAAAAGTGGCGCATAAACGGGCCACAGGCCGCAAATTGTGCCACTTTTTTTTTTCATTTACCTACGATAATTCATAAAGCTTTCAACTAAAAAAAAAACTCTGTACCTGGTCAACATTACACCAAGAGCGACCTTTAATAACGTTTGCATTTCCGCTTTTTGAATAAAGCCAATAAATTAGGAGAAATAAGAAAACAAAATCTATATATATTTTTTCTTTTTTAGCAATAAAACCTAAACGCGAGCTAATCAAATCAACAAAGTATTCTTTTTTGAACTTGATTACTAACGTGTTATAATGCATCCAGATCACTTAACTGCGGTCAAAATGTTGACTAATTTGACCACAGTGCTATAATATTTCTTAAGTTACAGAAGGCATAAACGCCTTAAAATAATGCAATAGGGTAATACTATCCTAATTTACAAAGTATACCATCGCTTAAGTGAATAAGGTAAAAAAAAACATATCTCTTTTTTTTTCAATTCTTAAAATATTTTTTCATATATATATATATGTTTTTTCTTTGTAGTAATGCAGCTTACATGACACGTAGTGCTTAAGAATAATAAATTTGTGCTTGTAGCTCAATCGGATAGAGCACCAAACTACGGATTTGGGGGTTGAGAGTTCGAATCTTTCCAAGCATGGGCCTATTCATCAAATTCTACTAAGAGAATACATCTGATAAGTGTAAAGGCCTTCTTACTTTTTTTTTATCGTTTTGTTTTGTTAGAGCTAGCGGAAATAGCTTAATGGTAGAGTATAGCCTTGCCAAGGCTGAGGTTGAGGGTTCAAGTCCCTTTTTCCGCTTGGGTTTTTTTTTACTTAGTTTTCTCCTTTAAAAATCTATTTTTTTTTGTTGTTTAAGGTACCAGAAGAGAGTAGCCAACAAAAGCAGGCCAAAGGTCGTTGCTTGGCAAATATGAATCATTTGTCATGATTCAGGGCGCAGGTGCAGCCTCACGCTGCGGTGGCCATTTCTCTGCGAAAGGCAATTAAACCGGTGCTGTGCCCACATTATTCGTATAACAAATAATAGGGCTGAAAACAACCAAGAGGATGGAAAAATAAAACGGTACGGAGAGTCATTGGAGGCACAGTGCTTTCCTTGTTTTTAGCAAAGGCCAATCTGCGAAAAAAATTCTTTTTTTTTATCGCGCCCCGCGAAAAGCTACGCTCTGTGGCCTTGCTCAAATTCAGCCTTGAATCCAATTCAGACTTGTGGATTATGCAATTATTATATTATGCTGAACTTATAAAAATTTTATTTATTTATTAAACATACAACTTACAAACATAGACTTAGTGCCATTTGATGGCTAACTAAGAATAAAGGAGAAGGGTATAAAAAAAAAAAACTGATCAAAAATAAAGTAATTGCTAGTAGTAAGGATTTTTCACGATCCATTGGTTTATATAGAATCCATTTTTTAGGTGTATTAAAATACATTATTTTCACAAAGCGTATATAATAAAAACAACTAATAACACTAGTAACAACTCCTATTAAGGCTAGTAAGTAAGCCCCACAGCCTAAAGCAGCAAAAAACAAATAAAATTTACTACAAAATCCGGCTAACGGGGGTATTCCTGCGTATGAAAACATAGTAATAGACAGAGTAATAGCTAAAATAGGATTAGTTTTGGCTAAAGCACCTAAATCTGCTATATATTTAAAACGGTTTTGACGTAATGCTAAAACTATGGCAAATACATTAATGGTCATTAATACATAAATAAAAACACCAATTAGTAGCGATTGAATCCCTTCTATAGTTCCACATGAAAAACCAATAAAAAGATAACCTACATGTCCAATAGAACTATAAGCTAAAAGTCTTTTGACTTTGTTTTGAGCCATTGCAGCCAATGCTCCTAAGATCATAGAAGCAATGCTGCAAAAAAAGAATAGTTGTTGCCATGTTGGGTCATAAAAACTATAAATAAAAACACGTACCATATTGGCAAGAATAGATATTTTAGGTGCAATAGAAAAGAATGCTGTAACCAGAGTAGGTGAACCCTCGTATACATCAGGTGCCCACATATGAAAAGGAACTGCTGTGATCTTAAATAAAAAACCTACAGCAATAAATAGAATCCCTACAAAGATACCACTAGATTGAGCACCAAATAAAGTGATTTCATATCCAGTGAAAATCTTAGCTAATTCCTCAAAGTTGGTAACTCCAGTAAATCCATAAATCATAGAACAACCAAACAATAAAATTCCGGAGGAGAATGCACCTAAAATAAAATATTTTAAGCCAGCTTCTGTAGAAAATTCAGAGTCTCTTTTTGATGCTGCAATCACATAAAAACATAAACTTTGAAGCTCAATAGCTAAATACATGGCAATTAGATCATAAGCCGAAATCATAAAGAGCATACTGCAAGTAGAAAGTAGAATTAAAACAATAGATTCAAAAGCATTCAAACTCTCTTCTTTGAAATAACCCAGACACATAACTATAGTGCTAGCCGTACTTATTAATAGAAAGATTTGGCAAAAATATGTAAAATTGTCTATTATTAAATTATTATAGAATAAATTGGCAACAGTTAAAGGTGTGCTAAAAGCGACCAATAAGATAGTTATTAGATACCGATAGGGTGCTTTTCCCCCCCCCGGTCAGAACCACACGTGCGAGTTTCCCCGCATGTGGCTCGTCCATGATAACTTTTTCAGGTTTACGGACCGAAACCCTCTAAGGCCGGGCCTGCATGAACAAAATAAAACACTGATCATTTCGGAGTTGGCGTTATGCTACATTGTCTTCTATTCTTTTATTGGTTATGTTTGTAGGTAGATTAATTAAATTCGCTGTTTTACCTAGCTATTGCTTCAGTCTTTTATTTAGGGTTGTATATTAACATAAGAAGTCTCATTAATATAGGGCTGAAAGTAGTAGCACTCAGCGAAAAAAATATTTTTTCTCTCTAATGACATTATCCTAAATTGCTTTTCCGAGTTTGCTGTACTTTCCAGACGCGGCGCGCGCCGCGTCTGGAAAGTACAGCGCATTATCACCTACCTCCTTTTCCTTTGAGGCTTTCACTCTAAAGGGCATCGTCGTATGCTCAACATTAATTGCCCAGTGTATTTCTCAGGGTACATTATGGAAGGATCTGTCACCCGTACATTTTGGCTAAAGCCTTGGTCTCCAAGGGATTTTCAAAAGTATTTTTTTTTGAAAATCGTAGCAAATTTGCTACGCCCTGCTTTTATCAAAGCTGGTTCCTATAGAGTCCATTTGGATGATCCCTAGTTTGCGCGTTTGGCCGTTTGCTTGTCGTTTAGTTACGTGTACTACTTTTTTTGTTCATTACAGTTATGTCCGGAGGGTTGCTCGCACGTGAGTAGCGTTCGAGCCCACGTGCCTTCCGGCCCCGCCTCTCGTTGGGGGAAGTTACCTTACTCCTATGCGTACGATTGTACTTGCGACGAAACGCGGATAGTACCCATGCTATGGTTCCTTGCGGTCTGATTCCACATAAGGTTAGGGAGTCTACCCGAGCGATTGTTTTCAACTATCGTCTTCTCAAACGCGCTCTCCTAGGCGCACAACACTAAGTAAACCAAGCCAACTAACATTACACACTAATGGTGGATAATCATATTTTTTAGAGGTACTAAATACAACTCCATAAATAAGCAAAATGATGGTTGCGTTAATAAGAAAGATCTCTGGGAAAAGCGCTAAAAAATCATGTTCAAACATTTCTTCAAACCTCTTTTTTATGTTTTTTAATTAAATTTTCCATGTTGCACTAAGTTACTTACGGAAGTATGCATACACTCTAAGAAAACTTCAGGGTAAACACCCATCCAAATAACTCCAATAATAAAAGGGAAAAATATTAGAACTTCTCTTCTATTTAAATCGGAGAATTTTTGGAGGAATTTGGGTTTGAAATTCCCAAAAATCACACGATTATATAGCCAAAGAGAATAAGCTGCGCCTAAAATCATTCCAAGTGCCGCTAATGTGGCCACTAAGCTATTTCTTTGGAAAGCTCCTACTAAAATAAGAAATTCTCCGATAAAGCTGCTAGTACCGGGTAAACTCATATTAGCTAAGATAAAGAATAAAAAAATCGTAGAGAACATTGGCATGGTGCTGACTAAACCTCCATAATATTTAACAAGTCGAGTCTTATGTCGGTCATATAAAACACCAACACATAGAAAAAGGGCTGAAGAAACCATTCCATGACTTAACATAAGTAAAATACTACCTTCAATTCCTTGTATGTTTAGACTGAACATACCAATAGTCACAAAATTCATATGAGCTACTGAAGAGTAGGCAATAATTTTCTTCAGATCGATTTGTCTTATTGTAGTCAAGGAAGTATATATAATAGCAATAACGCTTAAAGTATAAATGAAGGGAGTAAAATAAAGTGTCGCTTCAGGAAACATGGGTATAGAAAATCTTAAAAAACCATAGGTTCCTAATTTTAAAAGAATTCCTGCCAAGATTACAGATCCAGCCGTAGGTGCCTCTACGTGAGCTTCAGGTAACCAAATATGAACTGGTACCATAGGCACTTTTACGGAAAAAGAAGCAAAAAAAGCAATCCATAGCAATATTTGGCGCCGCTCACTAAATTCTGTGGTTAATAATATTTGTAAATCAGTGGTTCCTGTTTGAAAAGAAATAAATAAAATGGCTAAAGGCATAAAGACAGATCCAAGTAAAGTATATAAGAAAAACTGATATGCTGCTTGTATTTTTCTTTGTCTAGAACCCCATACCCCTATGATAATAGGAGAGTAAGGGATGATAGGCCCTCGGCTTTATCTCCCTATGATAAATAAGTCGAGAAAAAGCTCCTGTAGGTACCCACACCCTTCTCAAAGAACCGTACGTGACACTCTCGCGTCATACGGCTCCCTCTCAAAATAGCGGATGAGCCGAAAAGAAAAGCCAAGCAAAAAAAAAAATATATAGATTTTTGCAGAAAGGGCTTTACGCCTTTTTTTGGCTTGTAGTTCTAAAATATTTTTTTATTTCGGTCTCCTTTTTTGTTCTAGCGATTTATCTTGCGGCCTCGCCAATAACTTTCCGACAGAGGAATTGACCTGAGGTCCTCTTTCAAGATCAGGACGATTATCCTTGTCAGCTCAATAGGTAGTTAACAAATTTATGTCCATCCCCAGGCGTCGGGTACTTTTTTTTTCCCTACCACCCTTGTAGCTGTCATCTGTAATTCGCGCAAGTGTGTCTGCACCCCCTAGACTTCACGAAAACTGTTTTTTCGTAGCAAAACTCCATTTTTCCCTGCCTAGGAGCACTCTTTCCTGCATGTTTATACAATATTCGAGTAGGCAGAGTGAAGTCCTGCAAAGTACCCACTCAAAGTACCCCCTAATCCCAAATAGGTCATCCGACGGGTTCGACCAAAAAGCTATGCTTACACACAAGACTACCCTTCTCCGAAAGCTTCGCGGGACCTACTGGTCTTCAGATCGCTCGGAAGGGTTTACTGCACAAGGCTCCTGCAGAGGCGGCGCTTCGCGCCGCGAATATCAGATGCTCAGCTCCGCACAACATAGGGATTAAAACGCTTTCAAAAAAAACATAAAATAATAAAAGATCCAGCATGCAAAACACAGCAATCATGAAAGATTCACAAATTAGAAATGCTATCATATACTCTTTTTTATAACTTTTAATACTGGACCAACCTACTAAAATGCAAATAGGAATTAAAAATGTGGTCAAGACCACGAAAAATAAAGAGATACCATCTATACCTATATAGAAATTGATGTTTGAATAAGGAAGCCATCGAATGGTTTCCACGAATTGAAATTTGGCTGTAGAATTATCGAATTGTATCCAAAAAAAAAGGGAATATGGAAAAGTAATCAAAGAGGTGCACAAACCAATACTTCGTATCAGTCGTATTCTAGGATCAGGAATAACAAAAAGAATAATGCTTCCTAACAAAGGACACAGAATAAGACCACTGAGATTGAAATAAAATGGAGCTAAAAATTGTAACATAAATGTTTACTCTTTTTCCAAAAGATCCCGGGGACGCAGCTCTCTTCGCAGGCCGCGGGTCCACATTTCTTCTTGGCTTTTTAGCCATAGAGGCCTTATGGGTATATCATCATAACCCCCTGCACTTATATACATAAAGTCCGCAATAATTGCATAACTTGATGAGCTTTTATACGCGCATACTATGTAATTGCATGCTTCGCCTTTTGCTGCTTTGTTCAATGCTTTAGGGCTTGCTATTATGATCGGACGGCCCCAGTTACGGTCGAGGGGGATAAAAAAAGCCGAAAATTTTTTTTTCGTTTTATGGTTTTTTTTCTTTTTTTTTCTTTGATTTATTATTCTATTATTCCAACCTTTACTTTTTTTTCTTTTTTTTTTAGATTTCTTATAGACCCAAAGCAATTACGTGCTTTATTCGAGGACCCATTTTTTTTTTATGATTTATTGTAGCTAGACCGCAGAGCATAGCTTAGGCTCCAAAAAATCTATTTTTTTTGCTTGTTAGGCTTCGTCGGGCCTCAGCCCTCCCCTTCAGCGAAGTCGAAAAAAGGGCGTAGCACTGGCTTATCATTGCGTCCCTTAAAGTTTCATGGTATTATATAAGGAAGTATGCCCCTTTAGTTCGTGTTAATGTTGTTTTCAAAATGAATAAATAGAAAACTCACTATATAAATAAAATACAATCGATTATCTACCCAAAAAGAAATAAAATCCCACGGACCTATTATGGTAATAAATATGGTTAAGCCAATCAACATTACAAAAGCATAATGATAAACAAAACCACTTTGAAGTTTACTTATCTGCTTGGCTAATTTTCGAAATGTGTACGAAATTCCATAAGGTCCCAAGATTTCAATAGCACCCTTGTCTAAAACTTTAAATGAAACTTCATATCCAAAACGCAAAAAGAACCTAACTATAAAGTCATTAAAAAGTTTATCAAAAAACCAGCGCTTATTTAAGAAGCAATATAATCGATTACCCAAAGTACTAGTTTTCAAAGCAAAAATTAATGGATTTGCTACAAAATTTATATTATATGCCATAGAAGCACCTAAAGTACTAAACAAAATAGGAATTAGTTTGATAATTGTTGGAGTAGCAAACTCGGATTCGACAAGAATTTCATTTTTTGGTAGTATGAAAAGGGAATTAGCCCAAAAATTGGTACCTAAACCAATCATCATATCGGTTCCTAAGCCGTTCCATCGCTGGAACGGCTTGGCTTCAAAACCGTACGTGAGGCTTCCGCCTCATACGGCTCCTCTCAGAATTTTTACGTCTTCTTGCTTGTTTTCAACATGGCAGTGCTTGTTCATAAGTTTTCTACGAACACACAAGGATTTCACTTTGATGTGCTCTACTTTTATGCTCTCGTGGTTTTTTAACATGTTTAGGCGATGTAATAAAGAAAGAGCCCTTCAGCTTTTTGGTTACCGCATTTGGAACCTTTAGATTTCAGTAGATAGTAGTTCCGTTAAAGGTGCGCAGTAGAACAGAGAAGTCAAGAGCAAAAAAAAAATATAGATTTTTTTGCTGTTGCGCTCTTTTTTTATGCGGCTTTTAATTTTATTGGGCTCTTATTTTGTCTTGTTTTAATGCGCTTGTGGCTAGCTATCCAACTCAGTTTGACCAGGTAATATTCTCTTTTCACCCTAAAGGCCGTTGTGCAAGAGTCGTACAAAATCCAGTTATCTTGGTATACTTTCCCTTTGAAGAGCCAGCTTCTCTTTTCGGGGAAGTACTTTTGTTTGATTTTATCACGACCCCATGTCGGATGCCGTCGGTATACCCATGCTCGGATTTTTTGAAAGATATCATGGTCTAATCTCCGAAATATATTGTTGCATTCAGAGTATTTGAAGTAGTTGCCCCATTCCACTATTTGGGGTACCAGGGTTATGATAAGTTGGTAGGCTGCTTTTCCTTTCGACAATTGAATGGCCCGTCGAATATCTTCAAGAAATCTCCGGCGAGACTCACGAGACGGAGTTATTAAAGTTCTAATTTTGCCCCATTTCCAGATATGATTGATTGAAAACCCTATAAATTGGAACCCGGATCCGGTGTTGACTATCTGGATTTTATCTGAGTGCAATTCTAGTCCCATGCACTTTAACCATTCCCTCAGGAATGCCTGAGCTTGTTCTATGATCTCCTTGGATTGGTGAAGTACAACGAAGTCGTTGGCATATCTAACCAGTATCGGAGTTGGTTCTTTGGGATATGCTCTCAGTGACCACTCTGTTAAAACTGTCTCCATCCCATGGAGAGCAATGTTGGCTAGCAGTGGAGAGATCACGCGATAGGTGCCCCTTTCCATGTACTGAGCATTATTTCTTAATCCGGTCATGAGGTTGACTTTAAGCCAGGCTTTGACCTGTTTGGCTAAATTAGGCAGAGTTTTCAGTTTGTTCAAGAGGGCTTGGTGGTTGATGCGATCGAAACATTTGGAAATGTCCGCGTTCAAAACATACTTGGGCTTAGCTTGAATAGCTAAGAATATGGCTTTGATGGCATTCTGGCAGCTTCGTCCGGGTCTGAATCCGTAAGAATTGGGTTCGAAGCGGGCTTCCCATTCAGTTTCTAAGGCCATTTTGATTAAAGCCTGCTTTGCTCTGTTTTCGATAACACAAATAGGCCAAAAAGATGAAAAGACGCGAAGTTTAGTTCGAAAAAAAAAATATAGATTGTTTTTTGCTTTACATTTTCCAGGCGCAAAGCGTGCCTGATTGACTCTACGTTTTCTTGCGCCTAGTGCAGAAAAAGCGCAACAAAATCTATATTTTTTTTTTGCTTGTAGTTTTCTGGGGTGCTCTTTTTTTTTTTTTGGCTTTGATATTATTATTTGACGAATGGGCGTAGCCTTTCCATTCAATTGAAGACTTCTTGCCATCTCTATTTTTTGTGATCTTGAGGCAACTAACTTCTTGTAAATGTTAGGGTCCTTTTTCCTTTGGTTCTTTTGTGTAATTTGTCTTACGGCTAAGAGTCTGGCATGTAGATTTCGTATGAGTCTAAATTGTAGAGCACGCATCTTGTCCATATTGTCGGAGCGAGAAGCTTGATAAATCCTGGTTTGGAGTCTAAAAACAACTGCCTCGACCTTGGGCCAAGGAATTTGTTCCCAGGGTATCGTTTGGGTATCTATGTAGAACCTACTCATAACTTATTCTCCTTTCCAGTTTTTATTGAAATCCTAAATCTCCAAGTAAGCATAATAAAAATGCTGCGAAAAGAAATATATTTTGGCTGGCTGCACTCTGCGGCCTTGGCTTTTTAGAGAATCCTGCTCTCGTCGGGTTTATAGCTTGGCAGCCCGCCGCAAGGGAGCCCTACCAGAGTTTTCCAGTTTTGAGTGTATTGGATAGTTATAGCGGCCCATAGGCGCAAGATGTACTTTGCGGGGTGGTCCCTTGGACATAGTCCTTTCAGACAGTGGCCATTTAGTCCAAGGTCCATTGAATGTTCGGTGCAAGACCAAAAATTTGCACTGCAAGTACCCCTCATTCCTCTTTTTAACTTTAGGGTTCGTTCCTCAGTGTGGTCAGTACTTGATACTGTCGGGCAACAAAGCTTACACTTGTTTACTTATGGTGGTTCACCAAGGCCTCTTTCCTCCTCCTTTTTTTGCTTACTTTTAATTTGAAGGCTGCCAGACCTCCTACAAAAAGAGGAGAGTCGACTGAACATCTCAGCCATTGGCGGGAATTTCGCCCGCATCCAATTCTTAATTATTGTTCACTTCGAAAAATAATCTATTTTTTGAGTGAGCAACAGCCGCTTCGTCACAGGAGTGACTTATGGGCTAACAGGTCACACTTTGGCCACGTATCCTACAAAAATACTTCCAAAAGCTAAAAAGATTAAAGGGATTGCCATAAGAATGGGCGCATCATGACATCGTAAGATGTCTCGCTTGAATGAATTTGTTGATGCTAAAAAAGTTAAAAAAAGTAAACGAAAAGAATAATAAGAAGTAAAGAAGACAGAAACACTTCCCAACCAGAAAGCAAAGTTACCACTAATCGTATATTTAGTATAAGCGAGCTCTAAAATAACATCTTTAGAATAAAATCCAGTACAAAAAGGAAAACCTATTAAAGATAAGCTGCCTATAAGCATCATAACATAAGTGAAAGGTAACAAGGAAGCAAGCCCTCCCATCTTACGCATATCTTGCTCATCCGACATGGCATGAATCACTGAACCTGCACTCAAAAAAAGTAATGCTTTAAAAAAAGCGTGATTCATTAAATGAAATACGCTAACGGAATAATTAGAAATACCGCAGGCAAATATCATATAGCCTAATTGGCTACAAGTTGAATAGGCTATGACCCTCTTTAAATCATTCTGTAATATTCCAGTGGTTGCTGCGAAGAATGACGTCATAGCCCCTACAAAAGTAATAACAATCAAAGCAGTGGATGAATATTCAAATAAAGGGGAGCACCTTGCTATCATAAAAACACCTGCTGTTACCATAGTAGCTGCGTGAATTAAAGCAGATACTGGAGTGGGCTACTCTTTAATAATCTTTTAGGCTCCTATAAGGCAAAGAAATAATATTTTAGAGCATTAGGTAATAAGCTAATAAGCCTAGCAAGAGTAAGGACTGTATCTTCCACTTATGAAATAGAAACTCTCCCAAGAATCTTACGGATGCTGCGTCCCTAACAACTAAGATGTTTTTTTTCTTTTATACATGAGACACCGTCTTAGCTCCATTCCAACGCTTTTTGCAAGTATATATATATTTTGCAAAGCAACAAAAAATATTTAAGCTTTTTTAAACTGCATCCTGGTAGATTCAGCGCGCAGCGCTTTAGTAAGGATGACAATAAGGCTGGGCTCAGGCGGAAAGTTGGAATGTAACATCAGGCCGCGCTGGAAAAAAACAATATATATATTTTTTTCCGTTTTCAGCTTATAACTAAAATGATGAGGAGTATTTGATTCAATACAAGGTTTTCTACATGCCCAAACCCTATACGGATCCTTCTATTCCATAAGACCTGCATATCTAGACTATATAATCTAAGAAAAAGAGGATCGAATCTTCACGACAAAAGAATGCTTCGTATCTTAGTTAAATCTGGCCAGCTTCTCTTTTCAAGGATAAATTCCATTTCGGACAAGAGGTCTCACGTACAGTCTCTGAGGATCCTATAGAGCTCCTTCAGCCTTTACTTTGTTGGGTGGGCTTGGCCTTCCTTTATAGGTTTCCTGCTGATTGGTCAAAATGAGATATTTTTCCGATGAGGACTCTCATTTGGTCGACGATTCCAGCATACAGTAAGATTGTTATAATGTACCTATTGGCACATGAGAGCCCTTAAATATTCGAAAACCCTCCATTGCATCAGGTAACCGAGTATGCAATCCTATTTGTGCAGATTTTCCAACAGCACCAATAAAAAGTAAAATACAAATAACAGTTATAGCATGAAATCTCATATTACAAAAAATAAAATAATGATGGAGTTCGGAAGAAGCGCTGGCACGAGCAAAAATAGTCGAAAAGTCTACTGTTTGAAAAATAGTAAAACAACCCATAATCCCGAGAGCTAATCCGAAATCACCTACTCGATTAACAAGCATAGCTTTTATAGCTGCTTTATTGGCCTGAAGTCGTGTAAACCAGAAATTAATTAACAAATATGAAGCGAGACCTACTCCTTCCCATCCCAAAAATAATTGAATAAAGTTATCTCCGGTGACCGACATTAGCATAAAAAAAGTAAAAATAGATAAATAGCACATAAATCGAGGGCTGTGTGGATCCTCAGACATATATGAAATAGAATAAAGATGAACTAAGCTACTTACAAATGTAACCACAATTAACATAACTACAGTCGGACTATCAAACACAGAGTCAAAAGTTTTATTTTACTGGGGCCTTGAATCGCAGAATCAAGCAGGAAATTTTTTGCGTACTGCAATGCGACGGCCGTTCACTCAAGTAAAATAATAAAGTGCTCCCCGAACCGTGCGAGATAGTTACCTATCACACGGCTCACCAACTTGAGATTGTTATTAAGGCTTAGAGTAAGCACTGTATGTTTAAGCGGGCCGCAGCAAAAAATAGATTTTTTTTTATTCGCTGTATATTTTTTTTTTATTGCTTAGTTGTATAGTCTTGCTTACCTTTGCCACTCAAGCGTACGGCATCTGCCGACTTAGGCCTCTTCCCTTTTGCTGATATCAGCGTTTTTTTGAAAAAACTCGCAGCAAAAAAATTTTTGAATATTTAAAGCGAGTAGGCAGGTACTACAAGCCCTCTGTCCCACGCATCTCCATCTAGAAAAATGTATGGTTCACCGGTTCCACCGAATACTCTATCGATATCGAGACATAGGTGCGCTTGAAGTGGTGTGCTGTCCTTATTGGACTCAGGCCCCCTATTTGTTCAGGCATATGCGCCCTCTTGCTGCCTATATGCAGGGGGAACGCGGGCCTCGCCCGATGCGCCAAGTTTGGGATACCTCCTCCACCTTACGTTTGTGACCTATGGCCTCACCTCTGTTTTAAAAACACGGTCAGAGCACAACCAAGGATATTTTTGGCTACGTTCAGTATGCCCTTTTCCCGACATGCTATAATGCTCTAAAGGAGTTCGCCCTATAGAGTGAGTCGAGTCCGTCTCACCGCAAAGCAACTGCAGCGTCCAGATAATCTATCTATCCAGCAATTCATCCGGTGACTTCACGGTCGCCAAAGAAGCCCCAAGAAGCATCAAACATCTCGGAAAAAATCCATGGAGCAATTTTTATATAGCAAGCACTGGCTCCCAGTGCAACTTCATAAAAAGCAATCAAAGATAAAATAAAAGATAATAAAACACACATGGTTGTGACTATAGCAGTTCCTCGTAAACCAAGAAAACGACCAAAAGCACCTGCTACACAACTACCTAGTAAAGGTAAAGTTACAATTAATAAATACATACATAAATCATTTTTTTTTATTGTGACCAAAATACAGTCGATTGGGTAGATAATTGATTGTATTTTGGGCGACAGCTGCACGAGCCAAGACTTAGATGAAGGCTCTGTCAATCTTAATAAATTGACACAGCCCAACAAATCAAGTTTTTGGCGCATCCAATAGAGTTCGCCGCATGCCATTACTATATAATGACATAATTGAAATTGAAAGAGAGGTCATCTTGGATCACTCCATTTTATTAGTAATCCACTTACTATTTGTAATGCAAGGAGTGTTAAAATTTTGTTTTACTAAGTGCCGGAAAAAAACTCTTTTTTTGCGCACAGCGGGCGGGACAAGCTTGGCTACGCTGCTGTTATCATTTTATTGGTCTTTGTAGAAGTTGATGGCTTATGCAATCAATATTTTGCCTGGTAAAAGCTCATAGGGCCATTTAAATAATAAAAGAGAATAAGGCGGACAAAAAAAATCTTTATTTTTTTTGCTTACTTTGTTCACAAAACAATTCCGCGGAGGAGAAGAATAACCCCTGGCTAAACGAAGCCTTTATTTAATTAACAAAAACAATGGGAAATAGGGGGCTGGGGCCCTTAGCTTTAAGCACAATTACAAGACCACAAAATAAAAAAAAAAAATATATATATATATAGATATATATATATTTTTACTTCCTCGCCAACTTATTATTTCCTATTATATTATATTATATAGATAGCAAAACTACGTAAAACAAAGCTCAAAATTTTAACCTTTGCACTTTATGATTTTTTTATAAAAAAGCATTATCTTCTTTTAGTTCTAAATAGAGGTTTTGGAGTATTCTGCATATTGTATAAAAATCATTACCATTACCAAGGCAACCATGGCTAGATTAAATTGAATCATTTTTTCGGCACTATCTCGGATCTAAGATAGACTGATATAAATCAATAAAAAAGGAGTCTCTACACACCTTAAGACAGAGGACTATAGATTTTTCAAATATTTGAAAAAATGCCGCAGATTCAGCCGAGCCGGAATAAACCAAAGATGTCTATAAAATAGAATAGCAAAAATAAAACGAAACAAAAAGATTGTGTTTCCACTCTGCGCTTCGCTTCCCTAAGCTCACTTGGTGAAAATGGTAAACACGACAGACTTAAAATCTGTTCCTATGGGTTATCGGTTCAAGTCCGATAGTGAGCATACTCGCTTGGTGAAAATGGTAAACACGGCAGTCTCAAAATCTGTTCCTATGGGTTATCGGTTCGAATCCGATAGCGAGTATTTTAATGTCTGAATTGAAAGAAAGGGCGAGTATAACTTAATAGGTGAAAGTGTCAGATTGTGAATTTGAAAACACGGGTTCAAATCCCGTTATTCGCCAAAAAAACAAATCATCCATTAGCTTAAATCTTTACAATCTTCGAGGGCGCTGCTTTTCGCAGCAAAAAATATTTTTAAGGGATTTCCCAAAATATTAAAAAAAAAAAGCTTCGCTATAAACTACGCGCCCCAGTTCTGTTAATAAAGCTTATGACCTTAATTGGCAAAGTGAGGGCCCAAGTTACTAAGTGGTTATCCTCTGGTGACTAAGTAAACCTCCTTGCGTCTTTTCTTGTATAGTGGATGAAGCATAAATTGGCTTATTCAAACAAAAACATAAAGAATTATATGGGTAAAAAATGAGCTCAAAAAGTTGTTGAAATACTGATGTTATTTCTAAATTAGCTGCTTTTTTTATATCCATATGATTGATTAAAGTAGATTGAAGTTGTCCGTATAATAAAACTAGATTTTGGTTGTATGAGGCCGAAGGTAATAACTGTGACCATGTATTATCTGGTGCTTTTTTAGTTAAGTACAAGATACAAGTGGGACCTGCACTATAAGCAAGCTGCTCAATAAAAACACCTTGCTTGTTTTTATGTGGTAGTTTTCCTTTGTAATTTGGTTGAAATAAAGTTCTACCTCGAAAGGCACACAATAGATTTTTGAGTTGTCGCCATTGTCGACTTGTCAAGCCACTACAATGAAATAAAAGAATATATGGAGATTTTTTTTCAATCTCTTGGGCTTTTTTCCGTATAATAATTTGTTTTATTAGCATAGGATCATTATTATTATTTTTTTTCTAGTTTCTTTTTTTTTTACTTTTTGACATATCTTAAATTTAAGTAAGTGATGCCGGGTTTTTTTTCTATATCAAACAAATGCTATGTTTGTCAACATGGTTTATATTTTCTGAATAATAAACCGCATAGCACAAATAGTGGAGGTGAGGTCAACCTTGCGTCGTACTATACAATAATTTTGTTAGGGCTTTATTATTATTATAAGTAGTTGTCTTCTGTACTGGTAGCTTTGATAAAAGGATCACTTTGGGAATATATTCGTTTTGAATGAGGTTTTGAAAAATTGTATAACAAGACATCGGTTCAAATAGCATAAAGCTCAATGAATCCCTAGACCTACAGGTGATGCGTAGCGTGTAACAGAGAAATATTTTTTTTTCGAACCTCGTATCTTCAGCCATACTAATTGGACTTTTTCGTTTTTTTGAACCTTCGGCTAGAAGACACAAGGCTCAGCCCCGAGCTCCATATTCTAGTTTATTTCCGCGAAAAGAGCATTTATGCTTTTTCTAACGATGAAATTGAAGCCCGCATGCTTCGCCCTGCTACGCTCTTTGACTTCAATAAATAAGTAGAAAAAGTAGGTTGAAACTACCTACGCGGGCCATTACTTTGTATTCTTCTTTGTTTTGATTAAGAAATATTATGGTATTGCGGTTCTTATAGAATTAAAAGTTACTTAGTGGGTGTGTTTTTTGCGTGTATGGTGTCATGTTCAGAATTCTTATGACATTTTATAACTTTAGAACCGATCAGTAGCCTAATCGTTTGTAGCATACATAGGCGACGATCCAGCGCTACAGAGCTGCGTTATACCGCCCTAATAATTGTTGTTCGTTTTAATGGTTTTTTTTGTTATATTGCTATATATGATGATTCATAGGAACTGCGTCCTTAGGTGTTTTAAGTCCAACCCATCGTTCGGCCAGCTTTGTTTTCAGGGCTATTCTGTTTTATATTCTAGTTACTTATATATTATAGAGTAGACAATCCCATCATAATCAAGTATCTATTGTTGGGGTCTTCATGGTATGAGTTATTTATAGTATCCTTTTATCTGGTTCTCTTTTTTTGTACTTAGAGCTTTATTAGGGCGATAACAGAAGCCATATAAGCTTCTACTGTAACATTGCTATAGTCATACGCTAAAGAATGCCTATAGGCTCCTCCACAATAAAAAAACCACATACAAAGATAATTAGCAGAAAAATACCAATATATCGAATATAATAAATATTTTTTGTTTTTGGGTGATGGTGAGGTAAATGTATTTGATCCTTTATGATCATTAATTTCTGTCGTGTTTTACATGGATTTAGA